TATTGCATTTTCTCCAGTATATATATTGAGTAACTGCATCTTTTGTTTTGATTCAGTGGTACAATCCATAGGAATAGGCAACAGATATGAAAAGGACTACATAAACCAAGCATTATATTTAATGCTTATATGAAATATTGTTATTATTTCAATATTTTTTTAATTTTTATGGTTGCTTAGCTTATAATACTTCTAGCATGCTTACAAATCTAAGCCTTGACAAAAAACTAAATAAAAAGTTTCTAGCCTAATAGTTATAAATGTGTTTGTTGGCTTAATTAAACCATTCTATTGTAAATTAATTTTACCTTACTAATAGCAATAATAACAATTAACCATTTTCATACATATTAATTATTTTATTTTTTGCTATTATCTAGTTTTATACTTATAATTAAACTTTGTACTATTAACAATTAAAAATATATAGCAACAATATAAAATATGTCACTCATTTAATATAACTTAATGTAATAATAATCTAATACTATGTACTCCTTAGTTATTTATTTTAACGATTTAACGGACATGGTATAGCAAAACTATGTAATTATAGCTTTTTATTAATCTCTTTTGCTAATACCACGTTATACTTCGTACACATGAAAAAAGATACTAATGTGTAATACTGGATATATTGCTTAGTATTTATAATATAGCTTAGTAAACGTAATTATACATAAGGGATAGGTGATTTGAACACCTAACCTTTCGTGTGTAAAACGATTGCTCTACCATTGAGCTAATCCCTTTTTTATTTTTATTACTGTTTATTTTATAGCGTTTTTTATAAATTTATTATAAATGAATATTAGGCAATAATATATATGGGTCTTTTAGGTCGCTTCCTAGCTGTATTTCTACCTCATTCAACAAAGTTATCGGAAACGTATTACATCTTTTTAACACTACCTGTTTTCTATCTAGCAGTTATTTTATAAAAAAATTCATGACCTTTCAATGATATATCTTGATCATAAATAGTAGAACCACGTGAATCAAATTGTCTATAACAATGTTTATAAATAAATCTTTTTAGATGACCACAAATAGTTTTCTGTGAAGGAATAAATTTATCTTGATATTTAAAATGATCCCCTGCACAATAAGAATTTATTAAAACATCTTCCATAAAAACACATATTGCAATATTCTTTAATATAGTATGAGCTAGATGAAATTAATTTTTTAGTGATAAATTTATTTAATCCGATATCATTTGTATTAATTTTGCAATAATAACAGAAAAGTTAAGACTTTTTACAAAAAAGATATAGCTATGTACATAGCTAATAGATAATATAAACTTATATTAATTTAAACCAAAGGTTATTGTAAGTAGAACAAACATTATTAACAATAATAAACCAATGTCTATACTAGATATATAAGGTACTAATATATATATAATTAAACCAACTAATATATACAAGGCATAAGAGGTAATAATACCAGTATTTAAACTGCTTAGCCCTTTACTTAATTTGAGTAGTCCTTTTTCTAAGCCATATGGTCCCAATAATTCTACTGACCCCTTATCTAAAACTTTAGTGGTTTGTCCTCCCAAATTAAGTATAAAACGAGTAATATATATGTTATAAAAAAGCTCGATCATAAAGCGTTGATTAAAAAAACTAAAAGTGTTGTAACCTAGTCTAGTAAACTTAAACTTAATAAGTAAACTAAAGAAGTATTCAGATAATATTAATGATACTATACTTAATATAACCGTTAATAATAAGGGCAATAGTTTGAAAAAATTAGGAACAGCAAATTCAGTTTCTAACATAATTTCATGCATAGGATGTATAAATATACTGTTGTCTGCATAGAAATTAGAAGCTAATCCTATAAATATATCCTTAGTTATATAACCAAAAAATATAGAAAAAATTGCCAATATAATTAAGGGTAAGCTCATAAACATATCACCTTCATGTGCTTTTTTATAATTAGCTAAAGGCCCATTAGGATTAGTTATAAATGTTAGATATAAAACTTTAACTGAATATAAGGTAGTAAACATAGCACCAATAGTTGCTATAAAATACACAGCAATACTAGAAAATTGAAATTGTCCATATGCAGACTCAAGTATAAAATCTTTAGAATAAAAACCAGTCATAAAAGGAAAAGCCACTAAACTAAGAGAAGCTATTAGCATAACTGAATAAGTTAAAGGTAAAAATCCTATTAAACCACCATATTTCCTAAAGTCTTGATTATCAGTTACAGCATGTATTACAGCACCTGCTCCTAAAAACAAGAGTCCTTTATAAAAGGCATGGTTAACTAAGTGAAACAGAGCAACATTATATGAAGACAGGCCTACTGCTATAACCATCATGCCTAATTGACTCATAGTAGAGTAAGCTATAACCTTTTTTATATCTTGTTGGAATAAACCTATTAGAGAACTAAACACAGTAGTAATGCTACCTATTCATAAACAAAGTATTAACACTGTTGAACTATACTCTATTAGAGGAGATGCTCGCATTAATAAATACACACCAGCTGTAACCATTGTAGCGGCATGAATCAATGCAGAAACAGGTGTAGGACCTTCCATGGCAAGAGGTAACCAAACATGAAGCCCAATTTGTGAACTTTTAGCCATAGCCCCTATTAATAAACAAATACCAATAATAGTAACAATATTTTCACTTATATTAGCGGCTAATGAAAATACGGCAGAGTAATCCAAGTTACCAAATGTTCATATAATACTAAACATACCTAAGGTTAATAAACAATCACCGACTCTGTTAGTTAGAAAAGCAGACATGGAACTTTGGTTAGCTGCTATCCTAGTAAATCAAAAACTTACTAAAAGATAGGAACAAACTCCAACACCCTCTCATCCTACAAACATAAGTAAAAAATTGTTAGCTGTTACAAGTATAATCATCATGAAAGTAAATAAACTTAAATAACTAAAAAATCTTTGGTTATGCATTTAAGCCAAATTTGTCTTACTATTGATTTATTGCATAAGATATTAACAGTGGTTATTTATCTTTAAAACTTCTACCTGTGTTCATACCAGATTTTATATTTCTAATTGAATCTATACCTTGAACCGTAAAATGTAAACGATTAATCATTAAATTATGTATTTTACACCAATCAAGATAGTCATAGAGTTTTATACCTAAAATAGGGTATTTATTAAAAAATGGAACTATAATATTAGTGATATCGGCAAAATCTACTATTGTTAAACTCACAGCGGATTTACCGCCATGTTTATATATCTTTCCCGATCCAAAATATTCAACTATCTTTTCCATTAATTTAAAATCCCTATCATGTTGAGAAACTCTAAATCTCAATTGTACTCGATAACCTAATTTACTATTGCTTGATGGTATACGAACGTCAAAGTTTCCTTCAGCGCTAACAAAACCTGAAATTCAATTAGGGTCTATAATTATGTTATTATTATCGATAAGAGGTTTTTCAACAGGAATATGTCCATCAAACTCTGATTTTAACATGTCAGATAAACCTAAATTCATGGATGCTTTTATATTCACTATTTCATTTAAACCTTCAACAGTAAGATGAGCTTTATTATTCACAAGTTTTACCGCTTGTTTAAACAACATAAATTCTACAATTTTTTTACTTAATAGCGGATATTCTTCTAAATGAATAATAAGTTTACTTAAACCTTTGTTTGAATCTATTGAATAATTAACCATTTCACGATTTCGAGCTAAATGTATAGAACCTATATCTACACCACCTAAATATTGTTGTAGTTTATATAATAAGTTAAGATCTTTTGTGTGTAGGCCTATTTGAAATTTCAATTGAACACGTCAACCTAATTTACGTGTTTTATTTTTATCTACTATTATACTAAACGAACCCTCACCGTCTATTAAACCAGATCAAACGCCAGGATTTACAATAGTAGAATCATAAACAGAATTATAGGTAGAAAATTTTTTTAAATCGAATAGCTTAGACAGGGTTTTGACATGGGAATTTCAACCTTGTCTCTGGTTGAAACTGAGTATTACACCTCTATTCCTTTCGGAACCCCCTAGAGTACACCTTAAATTAACCAAGCTGGGCTCAATTAATCAACTGCCGTCTACTCGTTGCTCTTTTACAGCTATACTGTTTAGTATAGTTGACTTAGATCCGCGATTGTCCATTTTGTTTTCACTCATCTTAAGACTTATTACCGTACCTGAGTAATTACTTCAGCCACTCATACATTTTCATTTAGAGCTTGGTACCTTAAGCTTTAGGAGTTCCCCGGAGTTTGACAATTTACCCCCATAGACACGTTTTCCCCTAACGTGACCCCGAGGGTCATGACTCATATAACCTATGGAATATATATGAACTAAAGAAGAAACAATTAATACAGGTATTAGCATAGAAACCGTTAAAGAGTCAAAGCTAAAACCTCATAATACATCAAGTGATTCTGAATCAACTCATTTAAATAATATGATAGAAACAGGTATATTATTTAAACCTACCTCAAAAAAACTTACTAAGGCTAGCAATGTTGTTACTATTACACACATACATGTAATTAAATGTGCTCCGCTAACCCCAACTTTTCTACCAAAAAAACCGGAAACTATTGAACCTAATAAAGGTAAGATAATTATGACTAAATACATTATTTATGTTCTATTGCTATGCTTCCTCTTAATCTGTAAAAAGCTACTAATATACCCAGCCCTATTGCCGATTCTGCTCCGGCTATTGCTATTACATATATAGCATATGTTTGTCCTAATATATCATCAAAGCTAAGTGAGCTTACCAATATTAAAAATGTAATAGCTAAAAGCATTATTTCTATGGATATAAGCATTAAAATTATATTTTTTCTATTTAAAACAAAACCTAATATACCTATTAAAAATAATATTAGTGATAAATTCATTATTATATAGTATTATAAAGAAAAATGTAAGTTTATAAGTAAACGCTTGTTTTACAAGCATTACTTAGGTGCTTGTTTTATAGCGAGGGAATGCACATACGTGTACATACACAAAGCATCATTTTTTTTGTTTAAATAAATAAAACCAAAATATTATACTTCGTAATGTTTCATTGCGAAATAAGGCATGCAAAGCACGCTTGTAACACCAGAAAATATACAAGCCAATATTTCCGATACTACCTGTAAGGTTACGTACTAATGATTGTAGGGCACTGTATAGTTATGTGTGACTAATTTTTGGTCGTATAGGGGTCTTTAGCTATAGACATATCATGACCATGTCAACTTTGGTTACAATTCCCCTGTAAACATGGGTCTATATCGCCACAATTTGATTGACAAAACCTATAGCAATACAAGCTGGTTGAGACGGCGAAACAGTATGAGCAACAAGAGCAGGCTTAGCAGATCGATGGATCGATAGGTAGCAGGATGCCATCGATCTATAAGTGGAACAGGATGCAATCGATCTACAGGTGGAACAAGTGGAAATCGATCTACTAATCCGTGGTCTACAAGTCCAAGCTCTTATTAGGCCTTCCCATTTCGAATCTTTCCGAGCTCTAACTAGGCTTTCCCTTTTCGAATCTTTCCTAGCGCTAACTAGGCTTTCCCATTTCCAATCTCTCGGAGCTTTAACTGGGCTCTACCGGCCTCTTACCACGCTTTACTATTACAGTCTCTTCCTGACTAGGTTATCCTCACGCTTCACCAGATTATTCCCATTATACGCCAGATTATTCCCACGATCCCCCAGTCTAGACTCTTCCAGGCTAGTCATGTCCAAAGTCTGTAAGGCCCAAGCCACGATCTACAAACCCAAGTCCATGGTATGCAATAGCCAAGCCATCAATCAAATGGGTGCCTAGTAGCAAATTCATCCTCTAAATGAACTGCATATACATTTTCCAAATAAACTGCAAAGACATCTTTCAAATAAACTGCATGAACAGCATAATTATGGGCATAACAAAAACCTAGTTGACCACGACCTATAAAATAAGGCCGACTCATCTGGAAACTCTTAAAATTTAATTTTTTTTTGCTCTTTCTATATACTGATAGTCACAAGGTATTACCTCCACCAACACAAATGCAGAAATATATACATGAGGTACTACGCCCCCTTCCGCTTTTGTGTAATACAGAGACAAATACTAATATTTTGCCTACTTGTTTTAACAATATTCTTTAACAATAACCCTTTTTGTAAAGTTAAGATACAAAAGGCTAATTAATTATGTAAATGTTCATACTAATAAACAATCTTGTAAGATTAATACCACATAGCTTTACATATGACCATTACAGTATTTTAACTATTATATAGTAAAATTTAATATATATACAACAGGCATAATACCTTATCATTAATTTACCTTTATACTTATACTTATATATTTATATTGTTATTTTTTTTGCTTAACTTTTTACTTTGCAACCATTTTTGGTGTAGGGATAGTTTTACTATCCCAATATTGATATCAATAGCTTTACTAATGCTAATAAAAGTAATCTGAATATTCCGTATCACTACCTACATAGTAAACATCGTTTATTTTATTACCTTTTTAATGTTAAATTTATAGGTTAAACTGTTTATTGCTATCGTTTAATATTTGTCTACTATCAATAGATAATGCTTTCTTACCCAATTCAAAGGCAAAGCCTAAAGTTAAAGCTAAAAGAAATACTAACATAATAGTTAAGCCATAAACACCATTTGTATAAGCACTCACCAGATATGGATACACTAATAAAATTTCTAAGTCAAACAGCAAAAATAATAAAGCAAATATGAAGAAAGATATACTAAATTGTGTTCTATTTTGTCCTAAGAATGAACTAAAGCCACATTCAAATGCACTGTCTTTTTCCTGGTACGGGTTATGAGGAGCAAATACTAAATTTACAGCCAATAAAATAAAACTTAATAAAGGTATAAATAAAAAAAAAAAAGTTGTACTAGACATTTAAGGGTTAAACATTATAATTGCAAGTACACTTGATAATCTTATAAGTATATTAGTTACAAATATAAATAATAACAACATTAAAGTTAAAATAGAAATTATAATAGCTAAACAAGATGATAAAACTACATTATCTATTTTAAAATATATATCACTTGCTTTATTGCTGGCATAATTAAGTAAAACACCCTTTCCTAAAACATTAATGTATTTATATGTATTTAAGGCGTTGCTTGTATATATTGTTTCAGGTTTACTATGACATTGGATACTACCTTGTAAGGTTTTACCTGCGTATTTTTTATTTACCTTGTATTCATGTGCATCAAAGAACATTTGTTTAATTATATTTAAGTAATAAACAGCACCAATAACACTAGTTAATATGGCAACTATAGTTAAAAATACATAGCCACTATCTAAGGCAGCAGACAATACCATCTGTTTTGCAAAAAAGCCAACAAGAGGTGGTATACCTATAAAAGAAAATAAAGTGATGGCTAAGCTTAAAGCTATTACGGGGTTAAGATCAAAATAACCCTTTAGTTGAGTAATAAGTTGTATAGGAGAGTTGTTACTATCTGGCAAATTGTTATATTCTATTTTGCTAGTATCTTTATTTGTAAAGGGATACAAGGAAAACCCTATACTAACTAGCAGGACAAATGCATTTAAGTTTGAAATAGAATACTGCATTATATAAAAGATAAAAGCTTGAACAGATTCTAAACTGTTTATGCTTAAAGCTAAAAGTATAAAACCTAGATGTGATATAGTACTATATGCAAATAACCTTTTTATTCTAAATTGTGTTAAACCTAAAACAGCACCAATTATTAAAGATAAAAATGAACTAAATAATAAGCCAGAGGTTCATGTAAAATTAAAAACAAAATAAAAATTACTGGTGTAATGTACTAATTCTAATAAAAAAATTAAGATAGAAATTTTAGGTATTATTGCAACGAAAGTCGTTACTATAGTAGGGATAGCATCGTATACGTCTGGACTTCAAAAATGAAAAGGAGCTGCTGATATTTTAAATAAAAACCCTACCGACACTATTAAAAGAGAAATGTTTAAGTAAAAAGGTTTATATCAATCTAACATAGTACTTGCATACTCATCTGCTACGCTAGATAAGCCTGTTATTATGTAATAACCATCTAGACTTGTTGTACCAGAATTTGCGTATAATAAGCTCGTGCCTAATAATATTAAGCATGATGATAAACCACCCAATAAAAAGTAAGTAAGACCTGCTGATGTTGATAATTCAGAATTTCTGTAAATTGTAGCAAGCAGATACAAGCCATAACTTTGTAGCTCTATACATAAAAAAATTGAAACAATGTCACTAGCTGATACTAAAAAACTACCTCCTATTATTGTAAATAGTATTATTAAAGGGTATTCTATTATCCTAAATTGTTGTCCCATTTTATTTATTAAGTTTGTATCATAAATAAATATAAAAGGAGAATATACAGAATTTATAGAATAAGGTAAAACATGAGTATACGCAGAATCCTTAGGTAAAAGTTTTCTAGGATAAAAAGCAGTTAGTAGAAAAATAATAGCGCTTAGTAAAAAAAGAAATAGATGAAAAACATGTGTAATAGGTGTAACATGCAACAGACCGCCATATAAACCCAAACCCTTGTCTAGAAAAGACATGTTTAAGTTATTTGATGTTATGAAACAAGAGCATAATAAAATTATTATGGTTTCTCTGGAATAAAGGATGGATTTTTCTCGTCTAAATGTGACGGCATTAGATAATAACAAAAATAATATAGAAAAAACGGCCATTGTTTTTGTAGGATTTAAACCTACCTATTTTTGTTGCAAAGCATTAACTTATAAAAACAGAAAAAAATTAAGATGTCACTATTAAAAGACATTAAAAGAAGACATGTTGACGGTTGTGTTTAGTAGACATAACAATATATTTATATACTTTAAATAAATGTAAGGTATTAATATGTATATTACTAGACCAATTAAAATATGAAATGCATAAAATGTAAGTACATAAACTAACAGAAAACTGCCCCTCTTGTCTCTGCTGATGCTTCAACTTTTTCAGCACATGCTTTGAAATAGCAGATAAAATAAGCAACAGCAGAATAAAATAAGATAAAAGATGAAAATAGCCGGGAGATAAACTCGAATTCCCATTCTTAATGCATGAAATTAACGTTTTAACCAGTTGAACTATCATTATTTTTTATTTATTCTGTTAATCTTGTACTTACCTTTAAACAACTTATCTTAATTTGTGTAATTTAATAATGTAGCATGGTTTACTTTCAATTCTTTGGCAGCAGTGCGTATAAAACTATAATTTTTAGTTTCGTTTGTTTCAATATTTTTAAAGGTAACGATATGAGATGTGGACAGCAATTGGTTGGTTTTAGCTAAAATAGAGAATACTGCACCTACTATTGCTTTTCTCAAATTACACAAAGCTTTATCGCTCAACATACGCGATTTAAATTTGAATTTTGTTTGTTCATAATGTTTGAAATGTAAACTAGACCCTGCTGTAGTTAATATGTTATATTCAGGTTTAAAATAATCAATATTAAATTGCTCTTTTTTGATAACATCAGGTCTAGCACAAACTTCTAATATCTCCAGTTGGTAATTCACATGCCCGTGAGCCAACAGAGAATTGTAAATTTTACTTTTATATTTTTAGGTTTTTTAGCTAAGTATTTTAAATAAAAATAATTGTGTAGTCGTGAGCCTAAGTTAACAGAGCTTCCTACGTAACATTTACCGTTTATTTTATTAACTCACCAATAGACTCCACACCTTTGTTTATTGTTTTGTAATATATTATTTTTATGACTTAACGCGTCATCGTATATTATAATATTATTTAAATCAGAATTGTGCTTTTTTTAGATTTGTCTCGAAATATTTCATATTTCGGCTTTTGAAATTTATATTTTTTAGTGTGTTTTTTATCATGAGCCAGAGGAGAAATTCGAATTCTCGTATTTAACGCATGAAATTAATGTTCTAACCATTTGAACTACTCGGGCTTTAAGTTTAGCATTACTAAACGTTTATAAATAAAAAGCGCTTGTTTTGCTTTAATTTAATTTTTGGTTAGGTTTTTTAACTAAGGGTGGATACCCTGACTTGAACAGGGAACTTACTGTTCCACATACAGTCATTCTACCATTGAATTATAACCACCTATATTATCGCATATACTATACTTGTGACTTACCTTTAAATTGTTACAGTAGGACGTAAGGCATGCTTAATTCGCTAAACATGTATCTTAAATATCTTAGTATAGTTTAAACGTAAAAAGCAATATTAATATTACTTAGTTTTATGTTGGAGTGGTTCGAACACTCAATAATAAATACCAAAAATTTATGACTTGCCTATTAGTCTACAACATATATTAACGTTAGTAAAGTATTATGCTAGTTAAAAATAAAACAGTATAATTAAAAATTGCAATGTAAATATAAATATATATATATAGATCTAGATAAAAAGATATTACTAATAAAAAATAATCAGAATAAACTGTGTTTAGTATTTATTAGCTTCGATATTAAACATAACAACTGTTTAAGGTAAATCCGACTTGAACGGATAAGATATTAAAATCAAATAGTCCTAAACTACTCATGTCTACCAATTCCATCACTACCCTATTTTTAATATTCACTTAATTAAGTACAAAACTAATATATAATTATTCACATATATTATTGTTCACTGCTAATTGCTTATTTTAGGCAATGCAAGTACGTTTATTTATTTTTTAGCAAATAGTTAATTATTATTTTTATTTTTATTTTTATTATTATTATAGTTAACTTCCTAGTTAAAGCATAAAAAACAGTGATTTATTAGTTAAAGTTTAAACTAAAGCTAATAGTATTTAATACCAGTGTTTTGCTTAATACTTTACATAAAAACCGAAACAAAGTTATTATGATTTTATATACTTAACTTTATATATAATTTATCCTGACTATATTTTATCCTGACTATATTTTATCATATATATTTTGACTTATCTAAAGATTAAATGCCCAAGATAAGATTCGAACTTATAACCTAAACATCTTCAGAGTTCCGCTCAACCAGTTGAGCTTCTTAGGCTATATAACATATAATTTTACATGCTTATTTATAACATCTTACAATAGGTCATATGTTATAAATAATTATATTTTATAAAAAGTTATCTTTTATAAAATATAATTATAAAACAAATAAGATAGTGTATAAAAAAAGTAAAACTAGTTATAAGTTTAAAGTGCGTTGTTTTCTATTAAATATTGTTATATACACAGCGATTGTAACACCGTTAGACACAACAAATTACGCATGCATAATTAAGCCTGTTTTATCCTTGATACATGCTTACAAAATTAAACATGCTCCATTTATTAATAAATAGAAAAAATAAATAAAACCCTAAAATTACGTTTATTGTATGTTGCCTACAGTTAAATAAAAAGTAAAGTATAAATATGGAGACATCAGGAATTGAACCCGAAATGACGATATGCAACATAGATGTTTTACCAATTAAACTATATCCCCTTTAGCTATAACAATATATATGGCTTTAATTTTATTAAAACCATATTTTTATATATTTATCTGTTATATAAATAGTTAAATTATATCTGTGCTTTTATTATATAAGTATCCAAGAAACGACTTAAACAATAACGATGCTAAATCATAAAATTTAAATCTGTTTTATATATTTTTTTTTGTATAAACCATGGCCTAGCGATAACTTAATTAAAGTAGCCAATCTAAGTAACTATGCTATACTTTTACTTTAAATTTTTACTTTAAAGATACCTTTATTATTAAGACTTTTAGCAATATAAGAAATATGCACTTCATTTATAGAATCCACCATTATTAAGATAGATATAAATTATTTGGTCTCACCCAAGATAATGCCTGTAATAATTACATTTTGTCATGCAGCAGTATTGACTGTTATCTTTTGCCCCATCAATATTTATACGTCTTATTATTAATGACTACATAAGATCTTTAATGGCTTCGGTATGTTTTAAACCTGTCGGACTATAAGCAAACTTAAATATAATATGTACAGCTTTTAATAAAACTAAATAATTTTGTTAATTTCTCAACAAAAAATTATATGATAATACTCAATAATATAAAAATTAAAGGCAGAGGAGTTGTACTTAAAAAGGGCTCTATTAATAAAACTTTTATTTTTATTAATTTAATTTTTTAAGTACAACACGTTATAATAATTTTTAAGTATACGCTTAATGTTTTCAGGAGTTAATATGTAAGCTATTGCTTTTATTTGACTATCCTATATACATTTTCTCAATATACGCATTTAAATAAGTTTTAGTCGGTTTAATTGATGCTATTAATGATAATTTGCGGAGGATAAGTGTTAATTTGTTATCTATGAAATTGTTATTGTTGCTACAAATAGTAGAAATATTGTGATTTAAATTGTTGTTATTCATGTATCCAAGAGACGACTTGAACGTCTACGATATATAATCAGCAAAGCTTAAATTTGCACTGTCTACCAATTTCAGCACTCGGACTCGCACATGTAATAAACATATGCAAATATAATTATTAACTTAGGGCCAGAATGATTTGAACACTCATCTAAACCGTTATGAGCAGCTTGCTTTACCCATTAAGCTATGGCCCTTTATAATTTATCTAACTACATGTATCAAGGGTGATTATCATTAATTTATCTATGTAATGATCATATAAAACCAAACTCTTTTGTATTTGATATTATAAGATAAAAGGCGGATAAAGGAATCGCACCTTTATATACTGGTCATGAGCCGGTTATGTTACTGTTACATCAATCCGCATATATTATAAATTATGTACACACTTAGTATCCTCTATTTATTATTGAATGTCTTAACTAAGATAAATCTAAGTAAATCTCGATAGCATTAATAAAAAATAACGGAGTACTTATGAGGGTTTTTATGCATACCGCGTAATAAGTATATACTAATTGTATAATATTAGCAAGCATATACTGCGCAAGCTTAGCTTTACTTCAAAGTTAGGTATAACTTCTTAATAATACGGGCACGCAAGCCTAAAACAAAACTAATCATTAAGTAGAGAGCCCAGAAGGGAATCGAACCCTTGATAAATTGGTGAAAACAATATGTCTTGACCACTAGACCACTGGGCCTATGTATAAAACATAAAAAGACTAATTACTTTTTTATTACATTATATTAATTTGCTTGTATCACACCGATACGTAAAATCAGCAAGCAAATAAATGAAAATAAAAAAGAGCCCAGTGCAAGTATCGCACTTACTTCTACCGATTACAAAACGGTTGCATTACTTTTATGCTAACCAGGCTTTTTTCCAACATTAGGCAAGTTTTGTTATTTAGATGCGTACGTAGTATCAGCACTGCTTTTATCGTTTACAGTAAATACACCCCAGTATAATTATTAATATCTATGTAAATAGTTAACAGTATAGGTAATAAAAGTATTATGTGGTAAATTTTTATATGATGTTTTGTAATAATTATACTAATACTATTAATACCTTTGCTAGGAGAATTTATTATTACCACATTAATGTATAATGTGAAACCTGAAGCTATTACTAACGATATCGATAAAACAAATATTAAAGCTCTTACTGGCAATATAGATAAAGCAAAAATTAAAGCTGTTACCGCCAATAATGACTAAGACCCAAATGTAAGGGGGTATGGTGCTTAATTATATAGATTATTATATTGCATTTTATTTTTTATATTGTGTATACAGATTAGCCTAGTAATCTTAGGTGTAAAGTATTAACGTGTCATGTTTAATACATTACTTGTAATATTTCGTAGATATCACTAAGTGGTATTTTATAAGCAAAAATAAAATAAAATAAATAAAAAAAAATAAATAAAAAATGAGATACAGATATATACGATAAGAGTATTATATAGTAGACTATAAAATTAGTACTTAATGCCTAAAAACATCACAATTCTTTAAGCTAAAGCCTATTAATAAAAACTAAAATTGTAGTATTAAACTACGTATATATGAGAATATCCTAAGGTATGTTTCGTGCCTATATGCATTCAGCACTTATCATTAACTAACGTAGCTTTCCTGCCGTGCCTTTTTACTAGACATATCATCTATTTCAGTTTATTACTGCCTAAGTAAATATTACTTTAGTGAAAAGTAATTGCCAGCATAAGCCATGACACCCATAATATTGCGTTATTGGTTATAAACTCAGAGGCTATAACAAAATAAAGACAATATCTCTATCAGTTACAATAATATGGCAATACAAACAACAGGTAAACCATAGGTTAATATACCCAATTCCTCTCGTACAAGGGGCTATCCTTAATTTATTCCAACTTCCTCTAGAGGATAGAAACCATACTGTCTTACAACGTATTTAACCCAGCTCATGTAGCTCTTTAATCGACGAACAGTCGGACCCTTCATGACTCCTACATTCATGTGGATGAGCTAAGCCGACATCGAGGTGCCAAACCCCGCACTCAATTTGAACTCTCTGGCGGGATTAGCCTGTTATCCCTAGCGTAACTTTTTCAATAATCCAAGACCTTTCCTTTCTGCATCTTGTGATCATATGCCCCGCTTACGCAACTGAAAGACATGTAAGTCAAACAGTAAAGCAAGATTAAGCCGTTAAACTTGATAAGTAAAATAACTATCATATACCTAGTATATAAACATACACATATATATTTACGAGTTAAATATATTTAATACATTATGTAGACTAGTCTACAACAAAAATCATTATGCAAATTAGCTAAAATATAATAGCTAATAAATTTTTACCAACGCAGTCATGCATAAGTAGTGGCGTGGTTGTATATCTTTGCAAACATACACACAATAAGTTAACAATAAAAGTGATACTATTTTCTTTTTGATTAACTAATACCTCTTGTTGTTTTTTATCTTTCTTTTTTTTTTGCTCCTACTCCTTAAGCAGGCTTAACTTGGTATATATGCTATAAGTATCATAAGTTAAACTCCAATAGGTAATAAAAATAAAAAAGATCAACAACTTATCAGTATACATACGTAGAAAAATATATCACAGCACATTATATTATTTCTAATTACCTTAATATGCCACACTGGCACCTCATAATGATTTAATTACATCTATATTGAAATATAGTTAAAATCTTACCTAAATAAAAAAAAAGTTCCAACTTAAATGGATTTATAATTAAATTAGCGTTATACTATAATATAACACTTATTGCAAACTAAAAATATGAATTTATACTAATAAAAGTTCATATTAAATTGCAAATTGCAATCTAAAAAAAATGTCTTTGGATACTCCCAGGTACTCTTTATGGGATCTGTGCCCCGCATAAACTGCCACCTAGCAATTGTTCCTATCAAATCTTACAACCAGTAATTATATTTATTGACTTTACTGGCAATATGCTTGTAAGGTTTATATAATATGATAAATGAAGTAAAGGTGTTTCAATTCTATATTAATTACCTTATACACTACAACTCATTATATCATATTCAGTAACTAGCAACAGTAAAGCTGCATAGGGTCTTCTCGTCCAACTAAAGGTAAACTGTATCTGCACAGTTATTCCAATTTCACCGAGCCAATCATAGAGACAGCTGTTGTATCGTTACATCATTCATGCAAGACCGCATTTAACGGCCAAGGTATTACGCTACCTTAGGACCCTTATAGGTAAGGCCGCCATTGAACGGGGTTTCCATCAAAGCCTAGCTTATTTTATTTAACTAAGCAAATTAGTTAACCAGCCGCCATCGGGCAGAGATCACACTCAATACATCGAATTTATTTCTTCGCAGCGTGCTTTGTTTTAATTAAACAGTCGTACAACACCATTCTATGCCTCCTCTTTCTTGCCTGATATTAATCAGAAGAAATGGTCCACCTTATCCCGAAGTTACGAGAGTCAATTTGCCGAGTTCCTTAATGATTGTTAGCTCGAACGCCTTCGTATTCTCTACTTGCTCACTTGTGTTAGTATTTAGGTACGGTATTATAGCGTAAGCTTACAATATATTTTGTTTACTTTTTTATCTTACAATACATTTTGTTTACTTTTTTATATTACTTACGGAGCTTACAGTTTTCCAGAACATTTTTCACTTAATTTACTTAATATATTAGTAAGCAGATTCCGTTTTCCCTTTAAGAATAGATTATTAAAATAATAATTCAAGAGGAGAAGCGGACTTTCAGTTACCACGTAAACAAAAAACGTTAATTACTGTAAACTCTAGGTTTTCTCATCGTTTATACCATTAGGTAATTTGTCATAACTTACGACTATTTAGATGTAGATCTTAAATATATACTATATATAGATAATCGAAAGCTATGAAAAAAAATAAACTTAGAGGCCGTAACTTTAATAAATGCCATAAGCTTTAGGCGAGGATTTTTAGACATTTATGTTCTAATGATCCTTTATCGTTACTCATGTCAGCATTATCACTTGGGCTTATTTAGTCCAGAGAATAATAAATTAAACTATAAGCAATAATAAATTAAACTCTAGGCAATTTAATCCTTATAAAGGATTAAAAATGGCTACCCAATGTTCCGCTACCCCATATATACAATATATAATATACACATTAATATATATGGACAAGGTATCGGTATTTTGTTTAGATCCGTTAAATTTTCGGTGCTTTTATCCATAAAATAGAAAACCAGTGCTCTGTTACGAGGTCTTCAAAAAATGGCCGCTTCTAAGCCTATTCCCTGGCCGATTGGGATAAATACTGCCTTAATTTCACTTAACAAAAATTTTGGAACCTTATTAACTCTTGTTCTGGGCTATTTCCCTTTAGACATACAACCTTATCGTACTATGTCCGATTATTCAATATACATATCTAGACCTTCCGAGAACAAATACTCACTGATAGAGTCTTCACGACCCCCCAATGTCCACAAAAAGTATATTTTTATTTATATTACTCTAAAAAAGGCATACATGCATACTTACGTAGCGTAAGCTAATATAAGCACACAAGCAAGCTGTTATTTTTTGATTAATATAAAAATAAATACTGGTTGCATGAGATCACAATTCTGTACCTTCTGATATTCTATTTAAATTACCTACTTATATAGGTTTCGCAGAAAACCAGCTATCCTAGTCAGAATTGTCTTTCACTAACTTACCACAATTCTTCGGATATCTTTACAACGATAACCCGTTCGGACTTTTATAATCCTGATCATGGTAAGATCACTAGGCTTCGGGTCTAATTTCGATACTAGATCATTATATCATAATTGTTTTATCTTTGCATTATTGCTCGCATCGAATATTAACTTGCTGACCCATTATGCAAAAGGTACGCTCTCATTGTTTATTTAAACTATTTTTGAGCTGCTTATAAAATTACTATTTCAATCATTTCCCTCACGGTACTATTCGCTATCGCTTATATATTATATTTAGTCTTAGAGGAAGGTTCCCCTTTCATTCAAACAGATATGCACTCCATTTTACTTTTTCCTTTTTGTACGTAACACCGGCTCATTTGATTTAACAAGCATGTGTCTTTTTCTTTTTTTTTTTATTATGATAACTACCTAAGTTTGTTTAGTATTACAAGCAAGCATTAGATTTTTTAAATAACAAAATGCTAGAGCAATCAAAAATAAATAAAATGAAAAAGACCAAATACAAAAACGAGACTTATTCTGTTTCATTCACATTACTTAAGAAATCTCTTTTGATTTATTTTCCTGAAGTTATTAAGATATTTCAATTCACTTCGTTTTTTAGATATTTAATTTATTATTAGAATTATTCTTTTGTTGGCCCTAGGGGCTCTATTTAATATATAGCTGTGATTCCATAACAATTTCTTTGTATACTTGTGTGCTGCGCATTATTTTATTTTTTCATTTTATTTCTTCCATACTTTAAAATAATGCGCAGCAAAATAATATTATCCATATCATCTGTATCATTACTGTATATTGTAAGTTTATTTTATTATTTATAAAAAATTATTTGTGTGCATAACTTGCTTAGAAAAAAAAAATTATGCGACAAATCAGCAACATTTGTGTAAATAAATTGACATGCCATCATACAAGACATAGTAAAACGATAATTACTATAAAACAATAATTACTATATAAAATTAATACACCTAGATTCGGGTCATTATGATTCGAACATAAAAATTCCTCATCCCAAATGAGGCGCCCAACCAACCAGGCTCTAACCCGTATTGACATAGGTATATATATATAATAATCAATTATCATATAAATATAATATAATGATATATAATAAATTATTTTTGTGTATTTACGAAATTATGTTATACAAAACAGGCTATTTATATGATAAGGCATTGTTACAGAGAATATCCGATTCGAACGGATGTGGTCAAATGAACCGAATAAGTTTCAAGCTTATCACCTTAGACCACTCGGTCAATTCTCTTTTATTATATGATTATGGCACATTTACGACATGCCTCGGTGAATACGATTCAAACATATCATAAATTACAAGCATTGTAATTGATTCCTCAGCGAATTGAACGCCAAACCTACTCTTATCAAAAGTATACTTTACCTATTAAGTTAAGGAACCTTGTAATATCTAGCAGTGTATTGTATAAATGCTTATGCTTGAAAAAATAATCATAATAAAACAAGATTAATTGTTGTTATATAATTTGCTGATATTGCATGCAAAAGATGGTGAACTGTACATACTTATTTTTTTTAATAGGCATGCTTTAACCTGGCATGCCCCATAGACTAAAATTAATGCATGTTTTACTCTATTAATTACAATAATTTCCCTTCTTTTCCTTTATTTTCCTTTGTTTTCCTTTCTTCTCCTTTATTTTATTTGCATGTAATATCAGTAGTGTTTCACATATTTTATGTGAAACACCAGGTGAAATAAGTGCAAATAATAAGGAAATAGAAAAGGTAGTATCAAAAACAATATTAGTAGCTAAAACTAGCACAGATTTATTGCTTATTTGTCATATTTATATTATGTATAAAAATAAGTAAAAAAAAATAAATGATAAAAAGAAATAACTTAGTAAACTATTTACACTAAATATCTATAGTAAAGCCTTAATAAGACAATATTCATCTAATAAAACAGGCGGGAAAAAGATGATTCGAACATCTAGGTGTTAATTACACAATATTTAGCAAATACATTGCCTTACCATTGGCTATTTTCCCTTCACATATTGCTTCATAATAAACACTAAGTAATATGCTATACATGTTTAAGTATATATATGTACGAGTTAGACCGGCCTCGATCCGGCATCCACTTTCTCGACAAGAAAGGACTTTGCCTATTAAGTTACTAACCCTATGTGTATTTTTGCTTTTTTTAGCTGCACCCTTATTTTTTAAAGCATAACGTACTTTGTATAAGAAATTAAGCATTAATAAGACTTAATGTAATAAGCCTGTTCAACTGCTGATACTTTTTAAGCTTTGCTTAAAAAAATTAAACCTTAATTAAAGCGATGTAGCAAGACATACTATAATGTGTATATGATGTAAGCAAAAGATAAATATAATAAAAATACACCGTATAATGTTACGGCCAGTCGGAATCGAACCGACACACTTTGTTTGGAAGACAAATGGTCTACCATTAACCTATGCCCGTGATAAATATCATTACATTAAGTAATATAAATTTGAAAACTAATGTAATGATATAATCACCCTTTATTTACCGCTAAATTTTTGTATATAGACTATGTTAAATTTAATTATTATATCTTTGAATTATATTGTAAATCGGTTTTACGATCATACTGATATTATGGTTTATTATATACGTAAAGTTTATATTTGTTTATGTTGTTAAAAACAATTATGACCCTCAATAGTAAATAGATATAAACAAAAATAATCAAACTATATCAACGAAGTGCCAGTAAAGTATAGAAGTCTCAAAACCCAAATGATGATTTTCAGTGAAATGATAAGCTAGAAATCTTCAGAAACCTACTGCAATAAAAGCAGTCCCTATCATTACATGTAAGCCGTGAAAACCTGTACCAAAATAAAAACAAGAACCATATGTACTATCAGATAATGTAAATGAAGAAACTGTATATTCTAAGCCTTGTAAAGCAGTAAATATTATAGCTAATACTATTGTATAAAATATTCCATGTAAGCCTCCTTTTCTGTATCCTTGTATTAAACAATGATGAGCAAAAGTAACTGTAAAACCAGATGATAATAATATTACTGTATTAAGTAAAGGTAATTCAAAAGGATTAACGGAATCTATACCTTTAGGTGGTCATTGAGCTCCGATTTCTACAGCTGGTGATAAGGCACTGTGAAAAAAAGTTCAAAATATCGCTAAGAAAAATAAAGCTTCACTTACTATAAATAGACCAACACCCATGTTCAATCCTCTTTGTACTGCTAAAGTATGATTACCTAAATATGTTGCTTCACTGATAATATCTCTAAATCAAAATGACATAGAAAGTATTACAGATAGTAAACCCAAAAACACGAAATCTTGTGCAGAAAAAAACCCATGCATAGTAAGTACACCTGATGTAGTAAGTATTAAAAGAGATATAGAAGTATATATAGGTCAAGGTGAAGGTGATACTAAGTGAAACGGATGAACCTGAAAACTGTTTCTTGTTTTATATAACATATTTACTGCTTATTTTACTTGCGCATACTATGTTTTGCTGACATTTTATGCTTTATTGCTAATTTTATATCATGTTTTACATATGCCTTAATTATTTTTTTTATTGCTTATAGCTAGTAGTCCTCATAGTTACATGAAATAAACCAAACTAAAAAGGACACGAAGTTAAGCTAATAATTATGCATGCTTAACTTCGTAAAAAAAGGGATATATAGATAACACAAAGTGATGTTTTTGTTAGCTTATTTTGTCAAACGTGCCAGAAATAATGCAACATAAAAAACACAACAATCAGCTAATATATATTAAAATGATTATATCAAATAAGACCTGTGGGATTTGAACCCACGTATTAATGATTAAAAGTCATACATTCTACCAATTAAACTAAGGTCTCTATTTTTATTTATATCTTGTGGAAGTAACTTAAATTAGTGTCTATAATCGAGTATTTTTTTGCACTTACTATTAATGGGGTAATGTTTTCTATATTATTTTGATTTAGAAATATTATCATAAAAGTAACTTCTAAAGCAATCAATAAAAAAAAAAGATCACAGGAAATGAAATATAAGTGCTTATTGTTTATGTGAAAACTATAATAGACAGTATAATTAAAATGAGAATACTAGCCTACGTTGCTTTCGCATAAATCAATAAAAAAATTACCACGTTTTTTCTTTACAGCCTAACTCTGGTGTTTAAAACATTATAAAACGAATTAATTTTTTTGCTTTATTGTTATAACAATAGCACCAACCATGGCCAACAGTAATATAATAGAAGTTATTATTAGTCATATAGAGTAGCTAGTGTACATAATATTACCTATACTAGAAATATGAGCTGTTTCTGTCAAACTACCATCTCAAAATTTAGATGTTACATACAATATTTGCTTACTTTGGTTATTACTAAAAAAATTAAAAAACATAAATATGTACTCACTAGGTTTGGTGTTAAGATTTAAATCATTTAAATAAAACTTTAAATCATCTATAAAACTGCCTTTAAGGCTATAAGCATTAATGGTTAGCATATTAAGTGGTAATATTTGATAAACAGAGTAATTAAAAGAAATAACAATAATCATTGCTAAAGGGATGCTACCACTCGTATCGTTTAAAAGTTCAGATATTCTAACATTAATTAACATTAATATAAATAAAAATAATATAGATACTGCCCCAACATAAACCAATAAGTAAGATAATCCTATAAAGTTTATACCTAATATAAACAGATAACAAGCTATACTCAAAAAAAGGCCTATTAAAAACAACACCGAAACTATAGGGTTTTTGCTGATAATAACAAAGACACCTGATAGTATAGATGCCCCTGAAATAATATTTAAAAACTCAGACTTATACCCGTTGGTGTAAGTTTCGTCTATAAGCAATAAACTAAACATAATACTAAGGCATATATATATATATCTCTGTCTTAATATATAATAAAAAACAATAATAACTATTGCATTATTACCGTACTTATTATATATAAGAAATTGGTTATTAACTATACATATGTTTTCAAATAAAAGAGACATGTGTAAGACTCGAACTTACAATCCTTGTGGCCGAAACACATCGCTTAACCAATTAAGCTAACATGCCTTATATGTATGCATAAGATTTTTATCTAAAAATACCTATATATGTATATGCTTTTCAATTACTTTTATATACCAGTTTTATTTTTTATGTTACACACACTTTTATTTTCCTTGAATGTTACAAGCAAAGTAAATATTACTATGCTACAATCATAGACATCATAAGGGAAAACATAGAAAAATCTATAAAAATTAATAAAAAAGAAAACCACGCGAAGTTATAAGATGTGATTGCATAATTTAGTAAGCATATACATATATAGTATGTAGTAAATAAGAAATATTGATCTTTATCAATATATAGTTATATAACGATAGGCATGTACACTACAAAATCAAATTGTGGGCATGTACATTATAAATTAAGTTGTGGGCATGTACACTATAAATGTTGCCTATAAAAGCAAAGCCTTCAAAGTGAATTGAACACTTATCAAAATATTAACAGTATTTCGCTCTACCGTTGAGCTACAAAGGCTATTAAAGAAAAATAACTATTAAAACACAAAGTATACAATTTAAAGCATAGTTTTTAACGTATAAAAACTAAAGCACAAATTTTACAATATAAAATTTAAAATTCCAATAGAAAAAGGGTGTTTTATCTTACTTATTTGATGTAATGCTACGTGTAACTCATATATATTTTTAGGGTTTTTCTTTTTCAAATGAGAAAGGAAAAATAACAATTAAAGTTTTGGTGTTTTTCTATTAAATATTTTTGGTACAATTTAAAATAAACTTGCTCAAGAACACTCGGATTCGAACTGAGAAAAAGAAGACTGAAGCTTCTCATTTTACCATTAAATTATATTCTTATTATACCTCACACAATGCAGGTTTTACGTTTATACCGAGATATTTTTATTTATGGCTTATGCTAATTACTGTTACCGTCTTATAAAAATTACAGCAAAAAAACTTTACATAGTAACATTATATAAGGATTCGTGATTGATATATATATATATATATTGATCCTTCCCTTTTTTATAATGCTTCGCATTTCTATTTCCTTTTTAATTAAACAGTATGTAATGCAAATAATATAAAATATGCAAATAATATAAAGTATGCAAATAATACGTAACAAAAAACAAAATAAACAAAATCCAAAATAAATAAAATATAGCAAAAAATAGAAAAATAATAAAAAAGGAAAAAAATGATAACTATGCAAATGTTTATGAGTAAGCGTACAAAATATAAATAGTTATACATAAATCATAAATTGTTATAAAAAAAATATTACTTCATGTAAAAAGTTATAACAAAATAGGAAGGAAAGGAATTGAACCTTCGACAGCAAAAGCTATTGAGTTTACAGCTCAACCCGTTGTACCAGCATACGGAACCTTCCTTGTGTTTTTTATAATAATTTATGATATAATATATTAGTTAAAACACCATGTTTTTGTTTATGATAAAAGTAAACATTTTGTAAAGTTAAGCATATATGTAATAACTAATGTTTACTTTGTAACATACACATACATATAAATAAATACAACAAAAAAGCATAGAATATTAGGGGTGTTATAAAAGAATAAAGTATGCTCATTAAACAACTATTATTTTTATCTAATTTTTAGTTAAATAAGTAGCTATTTAATAGGCATATTATATTCTTTCACAACCGGGGATGGGGGTGATTTTAATATACATAAATCCCGTGCAATTTCCACTACACGAACCATATTTCGACTTAACACTAATCAAAGTCACGCATACGAAGACAACATGCCTAAGTTTTTGGACAAGATCGCCCAAAATAAAAATAAGCACTAGCCAAACTTATTGCACATACTTTTTTCAGCGCCTGACGAGTAGTTAGTACCTATCTGAGATTATATTCACCGTGCCGTACTTATACACGATTACTAGTAATTCCTTTTTCACGCAGTCGAGTTACAGACTGCAATCCATTAAATGTTTATCCATTTTTGGAGGATTAGCTCAATTTCACAATTTCACATCCTTTTGTAAGGTTTATGTGGCACGTCTATAGCCCACAATATTCAGGCCATGATGACTTGTCTTAGTCCCTGTTATCATATCCAATATAGCGGGGAACTACTTTATATAAAAATAAAGTAAGGGTTTACGTTAATTTAATGGAACTAACCAAAATCTCACGACATTAACTGAAGACAGCCGTGCAACGCTTGTAAATATATTATCTTTTTTCAAGCTCAGTCTCACAAACGAGATTTAAGCATCATTTTAATTATTTACATATATGTAAGTAAAAATCAATAAAAGATATATATAAATATTCAAATTGTGGTAAGGTTTTTTGCGTATCATCAAATTAAACAACATACTTCACTACTGGTTTCAGAAACGGTCTAATGATTTCAGTTCCAATGTTGCCAAATTACTCTTGAGGTGGAATGCTTACACTTTCATTTATAGAATAAATTGTATATCTAATCTATGACATTCATCATTTTCTGCTTTGACTACTGGGGTATCTAATCCTGTTCGCGACACAAAGCCTTCGTCCCTCAACGTCAGTTATCACATAAGGGGATGCTTTCACCTATACCTGTGCCATAGTTTCTCATACGAAAAGAGGTATAACAAAATTTCATCTCTACACCTGCAGTACTTTAATACCCCCTCATAAGTAACTCTAGCGAATTAGTCCCTACTATGGCTTTATTCGCTGTCTAGGTACCCTTTAAACCAATTAAAGATGAATAACACTAGTCTTTTACGTATTACCGCGACTGCTGGCACGTAATTTGGTCAAGACTTAGGTAAGCAATGTCATTATCAAAAATCTACCTAGAATTTTATTTGATATAATCAATTTTGCATCAACTGTTTGTTGGTGCAATCAGCTATTGCTATACATTCTTCCAAATTGCTGGTTCAGCCGTTAGGCTATTGACCAATATTCCTCACTGCTGTGATAATAATCGTGGGATTTGTTCAGTCCCACTGTGATCGATCAACCTTTCAGTTTCGACTACGTGTATAAGGCTAGTTAAACCACTACTTTAACTACTACAACTACACGAGATACATGCTTCTAAGAGCGAAACCTTAGTTTCTTTATTATTATAAGGGATCTTTCTCCTTACTCCAAGGCAGTCACGTTATCTTATACTCACCTGTACACCACTGCTTCGCTCTTTTTTTTTTATGAGCGAAGTCGTACGATTAGCATGTGTCAAGCATTTGGACAGCGTTCACTCAGAGCCATCATCAAACTCAACTTATTTTTGTTTATTGTAAATGTTAATGCTTTTATTACATATGCATATTTTACATTATAATTTTATAAATTATATTATCTAGTTTGTGTCATATATAATAATGTTTTACATACCACCATTACAGTATTTTAACAATTAAATAGTAAATTTTAATATATATAACAAACATAATATTTTATGATTATTTTACCGTTATACTTATACTTTTCAATTGTTGTTTTTTATATTTATCTAGTTCAGCATAAAAAAGAATAAACTCTGTTTGTTAAATTATCAAAAAATAAATGATAACTTAACTTTTACGCATAATTACGGATACAAGTAAGCCGGTTCCTGTTGTTGTTCATTACTCTAAACAAAGGCTAAATTTGGGATTGATATTTCAACTATTATTATACTAAACTAAGAGAAATCATATATAAAAAGTATATAATATATTTACTGTTAAAAACCAAAAATTTTATCTTTGCATCTTTTTTATGCATAAATGTAATTAGCTTTGGACTTCCCTATGCTACTAACCCTAAGATAGCATCAAACAATATGTATCACAATAAAATATTTGTTTGTTTTTCTATAACAAAGCTAAAAAAACCATAAAACCTTGTTTAATTGCACAAGAGAGTATGAACAAATAGTTAAACAATGTATGTATATATGCTTTAAATGTTAATTATGCGTTACTCCATATATGCTTCGAAAACTAGGTTTAATTTCATGAGAAAGCATAAACATATATATCAGTACCTTTAATTATAGTTTTGTTAAAAATATACGAGCTGTAAATAAACGTGTGAATCTCGGTAAAATATATTTTGAAAATGTATAGATCATTAATGTAAGTAAGACGAAGGCAAATATAATTTGATTTAAGAAATAGAAAGGTACCAACTGTGGCATAAGATAGATAAAAATTATAAGTTGGTGCTATCATTACTGATTTCTGCATCATAATCTAATTAAAGATAGAGTTAACTAAAGCAATAGAGTATATTATATTTATATATTTTAAGGCTAATTTTCTATAAAAAAATAACCACGCTATAAGTATAAACAATCAGCAATAAATTAGACATAACGTAAATAAAGCACTGTTTGGAACAATGTTATAAACTTCTTCCCTGTTATTGCTTGAATTATACCCAATAATATAATACGGAATTTTAAATTATAATTTTGCAACCGTAATAAAACAAGTTAATATAGCTTGACATTTTATTAGTATAGTGTAGTAAGTTACGGTTACTAGTTTGTTTAACTTATAAGTATTAATTTATTATCTGCCAATAAGCTATATATAAGTAACTTTTGAGAAGAGATGAAATATTCCATATCTTTGTCCTTAACTAATGTAAGTCCAAAGCATCTTTAATATATGAGGATGTTAATACTACAAACACTTGTGCTTGTATAAAAGCTATTCCCAGCTCCAACCCTGAAAATGCTATAATGAACGCTAAAGGTATTAAACCTACAAAAAAATAAACAAAACCTGAATTCATAATATTATATGCAAACCCACTTAATATGTTGAGCAGCATATGCCCGCTTAAAATATTAGCTGCTAATCTTAAACCCAGCGATACGTTTCTGGCTAAATACGAAATAAATTCTATTAATACTAATAAAGGTAAAAGACCCAAAGGACAACCTGCAGGTACAAATAAAGAAAATAATTTTAAGCCATGTTTTCTAAAACCTAATATAGTTGCTCCTAACACTACTGTAAAACTAATAAAAAATGTTAAAATAAAGTGAGAGGTCGATGCAAAACTATACGGGACCATACCTACTAGGTTGTTTATTAGTATAAATATGAATAATGTGTATATAAAAGGGAAGTAAATCTGTCCTTTCTTGGAATTTATTTGGTTTATAACTATGCTATTAATAGTAGCATATATTGATTCTTGACTTATTGATCAATGATTTGCTATTATTTTATCTTTATTAGTAGCTATGAAACTGAAAGCCACAGCTATATATGTAGCAGTTGTTAAATAAAGTCCTATATTGGTTACAAATATCCGTATATAACCTAAAACAGGAGCATTTAAACCTATAAGATCTCTAATTTCAAACTGGTCGAGTGGACTGTTAGCTGTATGGGGCATTTCTTTTCTTATATAAAACATTATATTGTTGTATTTTTCTAAATCAGTTAAACCTTTTATTTCTGATATTGCACACTCTTCTTGGATAATGGTACTAATAGTAAAAAAATAGTAGCTAAGCGATAACCAAACTTCACCAATAAGAGGTCATATAGAAAATAATACTTTAAATAATACAAACACAGCTAAAGTAATTAAATACTTTTGCATGTATAGTAAAATGAATCTAGGTAACAATCGCATTTTGCTAAAATAAGTCATATAAATCTTAAAATGTAAAAAATACTAGAAGATCAGGCTTTATGTATAAAAACTGCTCTATTGCTCCACTGTGTAGTTGTTTTGCTGCCTTGATTAGAGCTTACCTATTCATGTTTATTGGTTCCAAGGCAGGCCTCAATTCTTATAGCTAGGCTTGTTTCTGTGGTATAGTGGCAAAGCATTTGTAAGCTGGCGGCAAGGCATAAAGGCTCAATGTAATTTTCATAACTATACATTTATAAGTTGGTGGCACTAATAATTAATAATACCTCTTAATTATTAATACAGAGTATCTTAATTATTAATACACAGTATCTTACAATTAATAGCATAAAGTCCTAAACTAATTAGATTTATGCATAAAAAATATGCAAAGATAAAATTTTTGGTCTCTTAAAGTAAATAAACTATTAATTTGCCTTTTATATCTTAATTTTACAAATTGGGTTATTGCCATATAATATTATTAAAAGAAAAAGGCAAAATGTTTGGCTCTTGCCATTGCATACGCGGAATTAGAACGTAATACTTTGTCAATAATGTGTTTATAAATGAAAATAAAAAAGAGCCCAGTGCAAGTATCGCACTTACTTCTACCGATTACAAAACGGTTGCATTACTTTTATGCTAACCGGGCTTTTTATCAGTATATAGAAAGAGCAAAAAAAATTAAATTTTAAGAGTTTCCAGATGAGTCGGCCTTATTTTATAGGTCGTGGTCAACTAGGTTTTTGTTATGCCCATAATTATGCTGTTCATGCAGTTTATTTGAAAGATGTCTTTGCAGTTTATTTGGAAAATGTATATGCAGTTCATTTAGAGGATGAATTTGCTACTAGGCACCCATTTGATTGATGGCTTGGCTATTGCATACCATGGACTTGGGTTTGTAGATCGTGGCTTGGGCCTTACAGACTTTGGACATGACTAGCCTGGAAGAGTCTAGACTGGGGGATCGTGGGAATAATCTGGCGTATAATGGGAATAATCTGGTGAAGCGTGAGGATAACCTAGTCAGGAAGAGACTGTAATAGTAAAGCGTGGTAAGAGGCCGGTAGAGCCCAGTTAAAGCTCCGAGAGATTGGAAATGGGAAAGCCTAGTTAGCGCTAGGAAAGATTCGAAAAGGGAAAGCCTAGTTAGAGCTCGGAAAGATTCGAAATGGGAAGGCCTAATAAGAGCTTGGACTTGTAGACCACGGATTAGTAGATCGATTTCCACTTGTTCCACCTGTAGATCGATTGCATCCTGTTCCACTTATAGATCGATGGCATCCTGCTACCTATCGATCCATCGATCTGCTAAGCCTGCTCTTGTTGCTCATACTGTTTCGCCGTCTCAACCAGCTTGTATTGCTATAGGTTTTGTCAATCAAATTGTGGCGATATAGACCCATGTTTACAGGGGAATTGTAACCAAAGTTGACATGGTCATGATATGTCTATAGCTATGGACCCCTGTCCGGCCAGAGATTGGTCACACATAACTATACAGTACCCTACAATCATTAACCTTCGCAATGGAATATTACGAAGGTTAAGTATTAACTTGTTTATCTTTTGATGTTACATACTATTTCTATTTTATGCGCTTACTATAGGTTATTTTATTAACAGCATAAGTAAATTTTATGCTACATACAATAATAAAAATGCCATCATAAGAGCAAATAATCCTGTAGCTTCTGCAAAGGCAAAGCCTAATATAGCGTAAGCAAATAACTGTCCTCTCAAGGCGGGGTTTCTAGCTACACCCAAGATTAATGCTCCAAAAACAACACCTATACCAACACCGGCACCGATTAAACCTGTTGTAGCCATACCTGTACCTAAAATTTTTGCCGCTTGTATCATTTTCAAATTACGTATTGTATTAATAGTATTAAAAAATATAGCCAAATAACTAATAAAAAGGGTTAAATCCCTATTAATTAAAATGCATATTTAACAATTAATATTGTTAAAACTAACAATTAAGTTAAGCCAATAAACAGTAAATCTAACTGTATAATATGATACCAATTAGATTTTAATACATGCATTTCCATTCCTATACGATTTAATGCTTTTACATTTAGATACTAAACATATCTTGCTGGCTATTAACACTAAAGTATACCTAGATCTATATCAATAAGAAGCCTATGCATATATAGAAACACAAGGTACTACGCCCCAACCCCGCGTAACACAGTGACAACAGCCATATATTATGCCTCCTTGTATTAATATTTAATAAATATGACTAATTCTTAATAATGTATATGTTGTCATACACATTCTACAGTATATTGAAAATCACCAAATCAATTTTGCGTTTTATAAACCAAAAGATGCAAACCTAGGTAGTACTGCTAAAAACAAGTGTTTATGTCTTACTAGGACTATTTATTAAAAAAATAAAAATTCCATCATTAAAAAGGTTTTGCTTAATATTAATTACTATATTTATAATTATACCCTAATTTTTTATTTACCTAACCGTTCACATCTTTTTAAGAGATGTTAAGTTTTTTGCATACAAAGCAATAAGTTAAGCATGCCTTATTATGAAATTACCCATTATAACTTATATTATCACGTTTGTGTCATATATAATAATGTTTTACATACCACCATTAGAGTATTTTAACAATTATATTGAATGTTACACATTCCTTTCTTATTTATCTTCATAGGGAGCATTAGACACACTAGGAGTGTGTAACATCAAGTGTGTAACATCAAAAAAGTGCGAAAGGTTAGGAAAATAAGTAAATCATTAAATTTGGGAAAAAGGCACTAGCTTATAGCCGTATAATAATATATATATATGTTTTATATAAAAAGATAGGATTAAAAACAAAAGAATTTTTTATCTAGATTATAATATCTATATGTGTTTAATATATAAATTTAGCCCACGCTCTAGTTTCAATTTAGTATATAACTTTTGCAAACATGCTAATAAAGTTTTGGTAAAACAATAAATTTAATTATTAAAACGTACAAATTATTAATTATCATATAGATGAAAATTAAAGTAAATTCTTATCTAAGATTCGAATTTAGATCCAGATATTAGGAATATTCTGCTCTAGCATTGAACTAATAAAAATATGAAAATTTTTATTAATATAGATAAAACGTTAATAGTGCAAACAAATATAAATTTGCTTTTAGATAATTTATTAGAGATATGGAGGAATCGAACCTCTTATATATGATCTGCAATCAAACCGCACTACCCTGTACAACATATCCCTTATTTTAATGTATATATGTCTGATATTAAAGTATAATCGGTTTTAATCTGTAAGTTTTAATTGTTATATATACCCAACTACTGATATGCCTAAATGTGATAGCATAATTTCGTGAGTATCCACATTAAGGCAAGCTAGTTATAGTAAATAAAGCAAAATTTATTGCATTTTAAAATAGTACAAAACAAGTGAAATATAATTACTAGTAAGTTACTAAATATTTAAAATAGAAAAATTGTATTGATGGTATATAAATTAGCAAGTAGCTAAAAAAGGTGAATTCTTATCTAAGACTCGAACTTAGATACAAATATTAGAAGTATTCTGCTCTACCATTGAGCTAATAAGAATAATATTAATAATTATTGTGTATATAAGTAATTGTGTATATAAGTAATTATGTATATAAGTAAATTAAGCAGTGGTATACGATCTAATTGTTTAGCTAACACAAATTACTAATACTTTTTGCCTACGGAGCATTAGTAGTGATGTAACAGCAAAACTTAGTAAGCATGCGCACCTATTAATTTTTTTAACACAACACCATATTATGTTAGGGTTTGTCTTTTTAATTTAAAAAAGACAATGAATGTAGTGGGTGCTTCGGGTAAAAGGTTGCAGCAAATGTAGCGCATGCATAATATGCTGTACATGCAGTAAATGGAGCGCATATAGAAAAAACAAAATAAAATTTGCAACTTATCATCCATATGTTTATTGTTCTCGTAATCATGATACAAATTTTTCTATGGAAACCGACTCTATAACAACAGGCATAGAACTATGTAATATACCACAAATCTCCGAGCATTGTCCATAAAAAGTTCCTTCTCTACTGATAATAACAGATGTTTGGTTTAATCGCCCAGGATAAGCATCACATTTTAGACCTAATGCAGGACAAGCTAAAGAATGTATAACATCAGCCCCTGTTATAATGATCCTTATATGAGTATGTTCTGGTAAAATAAGTCTGTTATCTACCTCCAACATCCTAAGCGTACCATCCTCTAAATCAGATTCTGGTATTAAGTATGAATCGAACTCAATAAACTCATCATCACTGTTTAAAAAGTCAGGATACTGATAACTTCAATATCATTGATGTCCTTCCGCTAATATAGCCATAGCTGGGTCAATTACTTCATCCATTAAATATAATAACTTAAAGGACGGGAAAGCGATTAAAATTAATACTAAAGCAGGACTAATAGTTCAGATCAATTCAATCAATGTACCATGAGTTGAAAATTTATATGAAATAGGTGATTCTGTATTAGTAAATTTTTTAACTATGATCAATAATAATCACCCTACTCCAAATAAAATTATCACTAGATAAAACAGTATATTATTATGTAATTCTACTAAACCTTCCATTTGCGGTGATGCACTATCTTGAAAATATATACCTCAGGGTCTAGGTGTATCAGTTCGCAGAGAATTAAAAGGAGAAGCCGCATGTTTAGTATGAGAGCCCTCCTGAATAACACGCTCATTGATTAAACCTTTATCCTCCGCAATATTACCTTGACCTGTTGTAATCAAAGATTTTGGGTTTAAAGCAATAATTTTCTCCATATTCTGTATGTAATCAGGATTAACTTCACCACCTCCTATCGTCTTTGTATAACGTAATCTTTTAACAAAAAACCCGTTATCAGGATCTATAATCTCACGATCATAACTTGGATGCTCAACAGTTACAAGTCGCTTAAGGCCTTTTGGAGGTATATCTCCGTGCGCATTGGCTTTACCTGAATACAGGCCAGCTGGTTTTTCAGGATCAGAAGGACAGATAAGGGTTGTTTTATCCTTACTTATACGACTTTTCTTAGGGATTGCATATGGACCTAAAAAAGCCACTCCATTGCCACGGACACCATCAGCGATACCACTATAAGGAATAGGACTAGATTGAACCATATTTAAACCATGTCATAACTGTCTTGTATCATCTGATTCCAAAGATTCATCTGATTCCATATATAGTTCAGTCAATGTATTTTCAATTAAACTGATTAATGGTACTATAATTAAAAAATATGCAAAGTAAACAACTGTAGATATTTGTCCAAATTCTATAAATGGGGATTCCACATGTTTAGCACCTAGTTCCATCAAAATTAAAAAATTAGCTACAAATAAAAAAAAAGCTATTTTACTTAAAGGTTTAAATTGTATACCTCTAGATCTAGAAAGATCAGTGAAGGGCATAATTAATAATATTAATATAGCAGAAAACATAGCAATTACACCTAACAGTTTATTAGGTATAGATCTAAGTATAGCATAAAATGGTAAAAGATATCACTCAGGTACTATGGCAGAAGGGGTTTGCATTGCATTAGCCATCACATAATTTTCACTGTCTCCTAATTTATTAGGCATAAAAAATACAAATATAGATAATACTAATATAAAGAGAAATATAGTAATTAAATCTTTAAAAACAAAATAAGGGGCGAATGCTAATCTATCATAATTAGCTGTAATACCTAAAGGGTTACCTGAACCTGCTTTCTCATGCAGTACTATCATATGCATTAAAACTAAAGCAGCTAATATAAAAGGTAAAACAAAATGTAAGGCAAAAAATCTATTTAATGTAGCATTATTTACACTGAAACCACCTCAGATAAACTCAACTATATCTTGTCCAACTCATGGTATGGCGCTCATAAGACTAGTTATAACTGTTGCGCCTCATAAACTCATTTGACCATAGGGTAAAACATACAAACTTACATTAGACAATATCCAAAGCTAGAATAACTTTGAATTCGTGTATTCTACTAACCAAAATTCGGCTAAAAGTTCCGACTGTACATTAAGCAGCATTTCAGCCACCCATTAGTGACCCAGTCTGTAGCGATTATTTATATAACCGACGTTCTCTATTATTTTTACTTTACGCAATAAATAATCTTTGATCGTTTTCACTAACATTGCCAAAGAAATAGTATTTATACTAACCTCTTCAATAATCTTGTCAGATTATTCCACTTTACTTCTATTTTTTTATAAAAATTGCACAGAAGATTAAACTCATGGGACTATAATTTCTTTTAAATTTATATATTTTTATATTGAACAATAAAACGTCTTTTTAATATTTTTTTATCTGTTTTTAAGGCTCTTCTTATTGTTTTTTCATTGCAATTAATACTTTTTGCTGCCTCTACTATACTTGGATATTCTCCAAACACTGTCTTATTTAAGTTATATAATATTACAGATTTAGATTTTTTCTTGATATTAACTAAAGCTTCAGGAGTAAACAATGTTTTTGTTCTATTTAGGGCCCTTTGTCTCATTTTCTCTTTCGTTTCTAGTGAAAAAGTTTTACCTCTATTTAGATTACCTATTAACTCACGACGATCAATACTATAATTAGTTTTCATTTTTATACGATCCAATTCAATATGCTTGTAACCAAAACTTGAACCGGCTTCAGTCAATATATTATAATTAGGTAATAAAGATTTTAAGTAGAAGTCTTCTAAATTAAATAACTTCTTATTATTTTCCTTAGTAACTACTTCTGGAAATACTTCTATAATTGAAAATATGAAATTTCTTAGTTTATACTTTCTTACCGCGTGTTTTAATATTCTGCTCCCTTTAAAATATATCAAGTGATTGGTTAATCTCGCATTAAATCTGTTGGTAGAAGCTGATCCTACGTAATAGTCACCAGTTATTTTATTAAATATAATGTATACTCCACTCAAATCTTTAGTATCTGCAAGGATATTTTTTCTAGTTTGATCTAAGTGCAAGTCTTCGTATACCAATATGGGATTTAATTCTTTTTGTAATATAAAATCAGAAAAAAGATTTCTTGAGATTGAATTATATCTTCTAAAAATAACCTTATCGTTATAATCAATATGTTTTATATTGTGAGTAAAATGACTTCTAGAAAGGGATGTTGTTATTATATTATTAATTAGATTTATTTTCTTCATATTCTATTTATTTTTAATATTATTATGCACGGTTATATAATTGTCTATATTATTATATAACTCATTACAAGCGTATGCGTTAAACGATAACGCGATTATAAATGTAATAATAATTATTATATTATATATAACGCTCATTTTTTTGTTTAATATTATTATTTTATTAATATAATATTCAACTTTATTGTTAGTATTTTTGCCTAAAATATCACTTAGGTGTAATTCAACACTGTCTTTAAGTAAAAATTTGAATGCTATTTGTATTAACAAGATAATTATTAAACTTAAACAAACGTAATTAGTTATTTCTATATTAAATAATAAATCTATTAAAGGACTATCGCTTATGCTATCGTCTGCAAGTTTGTTAATACTTGAATTTGAATTACTTAAATTACTAGAATAATTATTATGAATATTTTCTTTTTCATTTATAAGAATACTATTTCTATTGATAATAGTTAATTTACTATGACTTAATCCTCCAATTAAACCAGCATCTACTATAATCCCTGCTTTCTGCATAGGTGGCATAGCAGATTTAACTAAACCTTTTGCCACAGCCCCTGACACTCCTGCTATTGTAGCACCTAATCCTAAATTATTACCTATAACACTTAAACCTTGACTTAATTCTTTAGCTGCTTCTTTATCAATATTCACATGCCTATGTAAATTAATATCATTATCATCATTAATATGAGCAATAACAGTAGTATTCATAAAGTCACATGTTGTTGTTATAATTAACAATATAATACTGACAAAAGAAAATATCTGAAAGTATTTAACAGAATAAATAGATGATAATTTAAAATTATCAAAATAAAATAAGGTAAAAGCAATAGAAAATAAAAATGAAGATAAATAAGACATATAAGTATACATGTCCTTTGAAAATAATATGTATGAATAATTGTATAAATTTAAAAGAAATCATTTTGGGCTAACATTATAACCCAGAAAAGCTGTAGCCATCATTAAAATAAATATAACTGTACCTATAGTTCAAACTAATGTTCTAGGAGCTTTATATGATCCATAGTATAATCCTCTTCCTATGTGAAAATAAACTGTAAAAAAGAATGCAGAAGCTGTGTTTGAATGTAAATATCGTATCAATCATCCATTGTTAACATCACGCATAATATGTTCTACTGAATCAAATGCTTCTAAAACGTTAGAATTGTAATGCATTGCTAATGTTACTCCTGTAATTATTTGTATTATTAAACAAAAGGCTAATAAAGAACCAAAGTTTCATAAAAAACTTAAATTAGATGGTTGCGATGAATCTATTAGATATGAATTGACCAACTTTAATAAAGGATGACTCTTGAATATTCTCATTTTCATATATATTTATATTATAACTTTATTTATAAAAATTAATGTGCCTACAAAGCAAATAAGCTTATTGTAGATTTTGTGATTTCTTGCGAATTGTATATTAAAACGCAATCTGTCTTGTGATTTCTTGGAAACTGTATATTAAAATGCAATACATCTTATGATTTATTGCGTGTTGTATATTAAAACGAAATCTGTTTTATAAATATAATAGTAAATATTTTCATATCTATATGCTTGCAATGTGATTGCATAATTCTGTATGCATCCACAAACATTTTTCTTTTTTTTATTTATTTTTTTGCTATTTAACTTCTGATCTATCCATCATACTTACAAAGTTATGCAATAAAAAATAAATAAACCGTGGATTATATATAATATACTTAACCGTATTTAAATCAGTTTTTGTTTTATGTGAATTGTTTATGTCACATTTCCGGCTTTTACAAGACGGCTCAGACTATTTCATCATCTTTAATTACTTTCTATATTTAACGCAAGGCAAGATATGTACAAAGGGCACAATTGTAATTGTAGACTCACATGTAAAGATTACTCTTATTTCTCATAACTTAAAAAGAAAAATAAAAGTAATATAATCAAGTATTAGTAAATACGAAAAACATATCGTAGTAAGACATGAATCAATGTGTTGTTAGGTATAAAGATATGTACATATAAACAGAATAAACATCTGGTTGTATATAAAGTAAATATAAAAAAGATATGTTGATATTAAATATAAATATAAACGTCTAGATAAAAAACTACTAATCCATACTTTCATACCATAAGATCCAATACGTATGTAAGATGCAGATTTGGTATGCTGCAGGTTAGATTTTGCAAAACCTCTTAAAATAACTGAAGATAAACCTTTGTAAGAAGAATCCATATCTTTTATATTACCGATATATCTAAGTTTAAAAACAGATTTAGCAGCAGTGTTACGTTTAGTCAATCTTCCTGCTGCCTCAATTCTTATACCACTTACGTCCACGTTTTTTATATTTTTAAACACCTTTTTTTGTCTATCATGTGTATAATCAGAAGATATTAAGTTTAACGGTGTGGGTGCACATATTGCTTGTTTTTGATTTTCAATAAATACACCGTTGCAGGTTTTGCGTATGTTGTCTTCATGTCTATACGTTTTATAATTTTTAAATATATCCAGACTTCGGCTGGTATATACTGCTGATAATAGTGAATCTACTCCATCGTTATCTTTTAACATTGGTTGTACATGTAATAAGTCATTATAACTATTAATCTTTAAGCTTTGCTTGTTATTGATGGTATTAACTCTCGAAGTTTGACTGTTGTCACTGAAGGGTAGTTGTAAAATTTTATTGTTATTACTTATTTTTGGGTTTAAGTCCTCAACTTTACTAAAGCTGTCTGCTTTTAAGTTTTGTAACCTCTTTTCGCGAGTATATATGTCATTATATACGGCTAGTTTATCCATATCTGGTACCGTAAATAACCACAAAGATTTATCTAATACCTTAATTATATTATTTTTTCTATTTTTTAATTTTGTCAGCAATGTTTCTGAAAAAATATAACTATTAAGATATATATATTTAAGGTCAACAATATTAAATTGAATATTTTTATTATAAATTTTTTTTACCAGGTCTACCAAGGGCATAATATACCTTTGGTCAAATTTAGACTTGTTGAAGTATATTAACTGTTTAATATAAACAGATAGTATTTCTTCGCGTAAACATTTAGCAGCGTAATTATTGTAAAAAGAATAAAATTTCTCATTAGATATAGACTTACCATATGATATATTAGCACTTATATCTTTGCATGTAAAATTACTGGCAGCTTTAGCTTGTGCAACAGCGTCCATATTTATTGATGTGTTATTTATTTGCTGGTTTATTTTGGAGTTAAGGACCAAAATATCTAAACCTTTATTTTTAACTGTTTTTAATTTAATGTTAGAAGCTCAGTCTGCCGTGTTAGACTTTAAAATTTCTTCTTTTAAATAATTAGGTAAAAAAGTATCCATTACATCTAAAGAAGCAATCTTTTTTAGTTTGTTAAGATAATATATTTTTTGTCTATTGTAAGTATATAAAGTAATAATTATTTGGTCATTTGTGTGTCTTAGTTGCGGTTTGCTAGTTAATATCTTGTTAATAGACAGCCTTCTAGCTTTAAGACGTAAACGACGAGATTTAATATTTTTTTCTAACTCGTGGCTGTAAAAATTAAAATAGCTTTTTACTATTCTAAGTAGGATCTTATTAAGAGTAGGTAAAACTTTAAGCAGATTCATATTAAATGTGTAGATACTATTGTACCATTCATTACTCAATGGAGAAAAATGTCGCGGTTTACCTATGTAGTTATTCGCCTTCATTTCTATTAACCTTTTTGATAATTTATATTTTTTTGATGCTTGCTTGTGTAACTTATCGCGTGCGTCAGTAGTATACTGTACTTTATTTATTAATGGACGCTTATTTTTATTTATTTCACTCTCGAGCTTGTGAAACAATAACAATCCTTTTGCTACTGATTGCTTCGTAACATAACGCAGATTACCATTAAAATCCTTATATTTATGAATGTTGTTATTGTTACAAATTTTTTTTCAATAATTATTGTTGTTTATCATATTTTCAAAAGATTATAATTATTTTTTATTTAAATTACATAATGGCACGTATACTAATATATAAAATAGCTAATATATAATATTAAAAAGGACATAAATAGCTGAATAGCTTTACTTTTGTGTAGCTTTATTTTTATATAGCTCTGCTTGTATATTATATACTGCCCTTAAAACTAACCTTTAAGTTTTTATTATAACTATTACATAACATGCATAACTTATATTATGCATGCTAGTATTGAAACATCAATACCAACACATATGGTAAAAATTATTACATTTGTAATAATTACTAATTAAACTAATAAAAAGTAAAAATATGATATTTCAAAAAATATAGAAAGTTTTTAAAGATGCCAAGCATAGTTGGAAGGTTATAGTTAGCAATACTCACCTTCTAGTCGTTGAACGTTTTCACTATTTATATGATCTCTATGCAATAAACATATATAAAGCTCTAATGAATTTCGCTTCAAATACACTTATAAATAACAAGTGTTCTTTGAAATTTGCTCAGTGTTTGCCAATGATTATTTAAACATTGGAGGACTACAGTCAATCCGTTATTTTTATCTTTTGTGTTGCCTTGCAGAGCAATTAGCATGCTTTATTTAAGGGTTAGTATATTTGATGCAATGTTTGGGGAATATGAGCAACCCACTATAAATTGATAATAGTTAACTTATGATGCTACTAGCGTGTTTTACATGTATTGTTCCATTATTTTATTTTTTTATATAATATTCCCTTCCGGGCTATTAGACATTCCTGAAATAGAATAGATAAAAAAAATGTATAACATCGGGAGTGCTAAGTAGCTAATAATAGAAGTATCGAAAAAAAGAAATAAAGCAACTAAGCGTATATAGTGATGTAATTACAGAACCTCGTAAGCATACATACCAGACAGCTAAAGATAATATGCATTAATATTTAACACACATTACAGTATATTATTTATTGTAAAAAGTAAATAATATTCACGTTAACTCTTGATAAGTGCTACGTAAAACACAATATATATAGTATTTATAATACACTACCTAATACTATAAGCTATTGTATAAAACTTATATGGTAAATCATCCCATCATAAATATATTATATAATAGAAAATATTTATATAGCAAGTATTGTATATGCAGCTTTGGATAGTTTACTAAGTAGCAACATGCAGAATTACTTTAAAGAGATTAACATCGTAAATATGCTTAATAAACTATAAATATAAGAAGCTAAGTATACCTATATTCGTAAATAAATGATGTTTTATGTTTATTATTGTTGTCATGCTTCAATGACCTGATTGAATAAATACGTAAACAAGCAGACTGAGCCATGACATAAATTAAGTTTACACAGCAAAGCTTAAAAAGATAAGAGAAAACAAGACTAAATTTTGCATTTGCGACATAAAATATCAGCTGCAACCATATTTAAGCTTAGTATAGCGCTTAAAGACATTAACGTTGCTTTTTACAATAAAAACATAATGGATTTTATTCATAGAAGTAATATTTATGCGTTTATATAATAAACCATGCAATATATAAGCCATATAGTTAATAAGTCTATAATTAATCGTTATATAATATTACACGCTATTTAATTTAATTTAATTAAAATAAAAGAAACCAAGAAATATATAACAAGGATATTACGAGACATCAGTAAATAGGAGCGCGAGGCAACTAAACACTAGAAAAAAGTAACACGTGATATTAGAAAAATTGTGTAACACCAGGAGTGTGAGACATCAGTAAAAATCACAAAGTAGCGAGGCATGAGGTAATAGGTGTGTGTTACACCAGGAGTATGAAGCATCAGTAAATAAAATCTTTACCATTAATAATTTAAGTACTAATGTATAATATCTATATAAACACACTATTTACTTATAGTATACAGGTATATTTTATATAACTATAAGTATCTACTAAGTAAAAACATATAAGTATATAAGCAAAAACATATAAGTATATAAACAAAAATATATGTTAAATAATAATACATGTAAATTAAAACTAAAAACTGACTTAGGTTTGAAACATGCAGGGAGAGTAGATTAAAGTTGTTACAGAATAATGTAAACCATCTAATACGGGTGTGGGATATATACCTAAAACTAATGTAAATAAAACCAATGTTAATAAAATATAGAATTCACGTTTATTAAGATCAGGAACATTTACCTTGAAAAATTTAGAATATGATCCAGCAAAAGCTATTCTATTGAACATGTAAATGGTATAAGCAGCAGAAAATATAATAGATGAACTAGCTAAAACTCCCAATATTGTAGACTTTTGAAACGCTCCATATAATGATAAAAATTCACCTACAAAATTTAAGGTAAGAGGAACACCACAATTACCCAAACATAGTATGAACAAAATAATAGAAAACAGGGGCATTAATTGGGCCATACCTCTATAATAAGTTATCAGTCTAGTAGAAGATCTATCATATAGAACACCTCCTACACAAATAAATAGGCCAGAAGACACAAAGCCATGAGCTAAACCCAGTGTTATTCCTCCTTCTATACCTTGTATTGTATTACTAAAAACACCTATGAGGTAAACTGCTGCATGTGATACGGATGAATACGCTATAAGCTCTTTTACATCTATCGTTCTTAATGTACTTATACTAGCATATATAATAGTAATAACACCAATTAAATATATGATATAAGTGTAATTTAAACAAGCTTTTGGTAATAAAGGTAACATTAATCTAAGTATACCATATAAGCTTAGTTTAAGAACTATACCTGCTAATATTATACTACCACTTAATGGTGATTCAACATGAGCTTTTAACAGTCAAGTATTTAAAATAATTACTGGTGTTTTAACTGCAAAAGCTATAAAAATACCACAAAATAAGAAAAATTGAGTATAATAGTTTAAATTAGTTTTATATAAAGCATCAAAATCAGTGGTTCCTATTATGGAAGACATTGTAACTATAGATAATAATAAAAATAAAGAACCCAAAAGTGTATATAAAAATAAGTAAAAACTGGCTCTTACCCTGTTGCTTGAACCAAAAGACCCTATCAATATGAACAAAGGAGGTAATATACTTTCAAAAAAAATGTAAAACAATAAAATATCTAGTACTAGAAACACGCACAATAGTAGTGTTTCCAACAACAATATTGTTATAAGAAACGATCTCAAGTTGTGGGATATAGATGTTCAATTCGATAACAATGCAATAGGCATTATTATTGTTGTTAACAAGACAAAATATATAGATAAACCATCTACACCTAAATAAAAACTAAAGGTACTTACTTCATGATATTCTTGTACAAATTGAAATTGATTGTTAGTGAAATCAAAAAATGCAAATAACACTAAAGATACAAATAAAGCTAATATTGATGTTTTCAATGCTGTAGATTTAAGGGAGATGTTGGTCCATGTAGTTATGTATTCAACCATTGGCACATTAGGCTTTAACGTTTGTGGCTTGTTGACTGTTTTTACTTCTGAAAGTTTTGTCTGTGTTAGCGGTAGGGATTGATGGTCTAAGCCACTATTATAATTCACATCTGCATTCACACCAGCAAATGCAAGATAAGAATCCCCAGATTTAAGCACTGCTTCCTTCACATTTGGATCTTCGTTTTTATCGCCAATAACAGCTTTAATATCTTCTTTATCGATATGATCACTAATAGCCTCAGGTTTCACATTGTGCATTAACGTGGTAATAATCAGCACTCCTAGCAAAGGTGTTAATAGTATTAGTATAATTATCACGGTACATACATCATATAAAAAATTTACCTCATAATACTTTTATTACCTATATTGTTAACTATTTACATAGATATTAATAATTATACTGGGCTGTATCGACGGTGTAATCATCAAACCATATGCTAGCAAAATAAAGTTTGCGATAAAAGTGTACGTAATTTCAATATCAAACTGTGAGATTTCTATTTTTGTAAGGTTACCCTGTTATACATACTTATAGGTTGCGTGCAAACATGCAGTAAGATTCTATATGTTTTAGCTTGTGTGTATCTTATTTATTAACTAGATTGATAAAAGATATATGCGTATTTTTTGCTACGTATATGTTAACTTTTGTTACACATATAAAAAATACTTACTTTATATTTATTTTTTTTTACCTGTTATAATACCTATTTTAATTTTATGATTCATTAAAAATAATCCCTTCCAATTAAACTTGACTAGGTTTAGTTGATTTTTTCATACTAAAAAGGAAAATTAACGTAGTATAATACTACGTAAGTATAAAAAAAGATCGAAATTAAAGGCGGTTGAGTATAAGCAGTAGCTAGTTTGATACATGCGTCAAACATTATATAGTTTATAATAAATGCACATTACTAGGTATTAAATCAAAGCTAATAAGAATGCAAGGGAATAAAAAAATAAAAGCCAGTACAAGGGGTAAAAGTATTGTTCAACAAAATGACATCAATTGGTCATAACGTATTCTAGGAAATGAGGCTCTAGCCCATATAAAAATAAATATCATTATACAGGATTTTAACCCTAATGTAAGCCCGTACACCATTCCTTCTATTATAGGATGAGACAATAGAGTTTCATAATCTGAGTTTATAATATTAACATATAAATAGGGATCAATTTCTTTAAATAAATATATGAGGGGTATGAAATTAACTATGTAGCCTCCTAAAAAAAGTATAGTTGTCAGTATACAAATAAGAACAATACTAGCATACTCAGCTAGAAAGAAAAAAACAAAAATAACTGCAGCATGTTCTGTCATAAAACCGCTAACTAACTCTGATTCAGCCTCGGCTAAATCGAAAGGAGCTCTGTTTGTTTCTGCTATGGACCCTATGAAAAATATGACAAATATAGGTAATAGCGGTACCATGTATCATACTGCTTTTTGAGATTCTATATTAACAGTTAAACTTAAACTACCTGATAACAATATTACAAGTAAAATAGCTGAACTTAAAATTAACTCATAACTAATCAATTGAGCTGTACTTCTTAATGATCCTAGGAATGCATATTTAGAATTAGCGGATCAACCTGCTAATAATATACCATACGTAGATAAGGAAGAAACAGCTAACATATAAAGTATACCCAAATTAAAATCGGATATAGCCAACCCGGGTCCATAAGGTACAACAGAAAATCCTAACAAAGAAAATATTAACGTTATTATAGGTCCAAGAAAAAATAAAACTAAATTAGCTTGCGTAGGGGAAACGTATTCTTTAAGTAAAAGCTTTAAAGCGTCTGCAAATGCTTGTAAAAGACCATAGTATCCCACTATATTGGGGCCTAATCTTCTTTGCATACTTGCCATAGTTTTTCTTTCAGCAACCGTAACAAATGCTACAGTTAATAAAACGGGAACAGTTACTATTAAAACTTCTAGAATAGAAATCAGTAAGGGTAAATATAACATAATGTAAAATAAAGTGTATAATCTTTTATTGGTTGGTTTGCATAACTTCGTAAGTATGCTTTACTTGGTAATGTTGTCTACGTGGTAATACTAAGTACCTGCATAGCTTATGACCTGCTAAATGAAATTAAGCTATATGGTGAAGTGCTCACAAAATTATGCTGCGCTACTTCGTAAGCAATCACATTATTATATAGTGCAGCTTTAAAGGTTAGCAACAGTTTTAGTAGTACAATGTATTAGCTAGAAACTAGCAATAATAACCCATTGTACTCTTTATGTTTGCTTACAAAATATAAGCTTACTTTCACAGGCAATATGAAGAAAAAAGTATATGTCTTATTAAAAAATTAGGTTAATAATAAAACGAATTTTCGTATTAGTTTTAATAAATAGCCGGCTGTGTAGTTTTAGCCGGATTAGGTATTATGCTTATTTTATATAAACGAACTATCAAACATCAACTACATTTATGGCATATGTATACATTTATTAGAAATCTATAACATAGAAAATGTACAAATTATTAATTATTATTATATAAACGCAAAAGGGGCTAGATTATTATCTAATATTCCAACTCATAACCAAAATTTAATTAATGACATAAGTGTTTAGGGTATTAAACAATGTTCTAACTATATTATGAGCTGTCACTATAAATACAAACAAATGAGTAAAAAAACGCTTATCGTCATAAGATGGCTAAAATACTTTATGATAGTTTCAAAAATATTTATCTATTAACTAATAGATAAAAGAGTATAAATAAATAAAGCTGATAGATAAAATATTAAAACTAATTATAAAATGGTTTTACAAAAAAATTCTATTTTACTTTAATTAACACATGTAAAATATAGGCATAAAAAAGAGTAAAAATTTAAAGTTTTACTTATCTAGCTAGCTGTATCCAGCCTTAAATGGTTTAATGCTTTTACATTTAGATGTTAAAGATATATAGCTAGGTGTTAACGTTAAAGTATATTTAACTATATACTAGTAATAGGCATATGAAGGGATATACACACAAGGTATTACGCCCCAACCCCGCGTAATACAATGACAACAGCCTTACATTTTGCCTCCTTTTCTTGATAATCTTATATGGCAACAACCCCATATGTAGGGCTAAGGTACAAAAGGCTAGTTAATTAAAGAGAAATAAAATATATACCTGACATTCTAATGTCGTTTTACTAGTATACACCATGCATGCTTAATCAACATCACAATCATGGTTTATAGGTCACTTAATAGTTTTTTTCTTCATTGTTTTTATTATAGATTATTGTATTTGTTTATTTATAAATATATTAATTTATAAGAGCATATACTTATTCTGATTTTCTAAACAAATCCGCGAGGTTTTTGGTATTAGGCACTCTGTATCACAGTGGTTCATTAGTACGACCATATTGACCGGAAAAGAATTCGTCATATATATCGGGATGTTTATGCTTTAAAAAATCTAAGAAGTATTTTTTTTGATGTGGAGCAAACATATAGCGACTAAAGTTATTATTACCTTTTTTGCGTACATCGTCTATAACATCCCCCATATTACCAAGATAAGGTTGGTTTGGACCTTGAGGTTTATACTCGTGTTTTTGGTTATTAGGATCATCTATAAGCATATGTCCATTATCTCTACCTGACTTCAAAGCACCACGTAAACCTTTTGAATTAGGGTCTCGATCAGCAAACGGGTTGTTAGCGTCTCCAGCAGCAGGTGGGTTACTAGCAGCAGCTGGGTTGTTAGCACCCGTTGGGTTAACGCCTCCAGCAGCAGGTGGGTTACTAGCACCCGTTGGGTTAACGCCTCCAGCAGCAGGTGGGTTACTAGCAGCAGGTGGGTTGTTAGCACGCGAATGAGGTTCAGTATTCGTAGGGTTGATAATATCAGATATACTAATCGCATGACGACCAGTAGCACTGCCTGAACCGCGACCAGCACCTGATGGGTTATTACCACCACTGGCACTACCAGCTGGAGGGTTATAACAGAGTACGGTATGGAAACCCATCTCAGATATAACTACGCGAACAAAACCTATATATACGCTCATTAAACCAAAGAATCCTAAAGATACTATATTAAAAATTTCTGTGAAAACATTCACATCCAAATAAACTAAAATAATATACCTGCTAATAAAACCTGTAAAGAATATTATTATAGAACTATACATAAAATTTTTTGTCTAAATAGTATTCCTTGTTCGTATTATAAAGGCTCATAATCTGTTAGATTTACGAGGAGGCAATCCACTTTGCACAGGCAGACTTACGAAAGCATGAGGTTTAGGTGGGCTACTTAATGCTCACTCTAAGGAATCAAATGATCTAATGCTAATAGCTTGTAATGCATCGGTATAATAGCTAGGCATATGTCAAACATAACCTGATACAGGTTTACCGTTTGTCAGTTGTATATATAATATGTGTAAGAAAAATAAAGTTGCTATCACACTTATTATAGAACCAAAACTAGATATCATGTTTCAGCCTGCGAAAGCATCAGCATAATCACTTATTCTTCTAGGCATACCCTGCAAACCTAGAAAGTGTTGAGGGAAAAACGTAACATTAACCCCTATGAATAAGATTCAGAAATGTACTTTTCCCCATGATCTGTTATAGTCAACACCTAGTATTTTGGGTATTCAAAAATATCAGGCACTATATAGTGCAAAAACAGCACCCATACTTAGAACATAATGAAAATGAGCTACTACATAGTAAGTATCGTGGAATGCAATATCAAGTGAAGCGTTAGCTAAAACAACACCACTCAATCCTCCTACTGTGAACATAAATACGAATCCTAACGCAAATAACATAAAAGGTGTTAATTGAAAAGATCCTCCGTAACATGTAGCTAACCAACTGAATATTTTAATTCCAGTTGGTACTGCTATAATTAAAGTAGCAGCTGTGAAATACGCTCTTGTCATTGAATTTTGGACAGTATCTTAGTCAGTTCTTTTACAGACTGACTTCTTGCGTACTTGTCTCTGAGGATCCTTTAGTTGCAATACTTTTTATCTTAGTTATACCTCTTACTTGCAAGTGTAGACCATTAGTTATCATAATGTACACTTTTCTGAATTTCAGATAGTTTACATATTTACCTGCAAACACTTTATATATATCAAAATAATTAATTAGAACCTGTGCAGTTTTAAACCCTGTACTTTTGTAGCACCATATGCCGGTGTTATATTGAGAAAGATTACCCATTTTAATTGTATCATAGATAAGTTTTAAAGGTACAACGTCATTTTGTTTTAAAGAAAACTCTAATCTTACACTAAAACCCGTTTTATGTGTTTTACTTTTTAGAACGCTGACATGAAAGCAACCATCAGCCTGGGTAAAACCCGCCAATCAATGGTTATCTAATGACAAACAGTTTAAGGGTGGCAATATGGTATAATTAAAATCTACATCATAATTGTGTTTAAGTAATTGTTCATATTTAAGTCTACTTACAAATTTACCATTAATTAAAGATAGGATGTATGATAAACCTTTTACATTTTTACAAATATATCTAACTGCTTTTTTGTTTTTAATTTTGTAAACATTACCATAACCTATTCGTTTTTTGATATAGTAAGCTAGTGCTACATCATTTTCAACAAAAATGATGTATAACTGCTTTTTACCAAATAAACCGTCCCCTTCTATTAAGCCAGTTAAAAAATAACCAAACTCAGTATCAGTAAGGTAAGATTTATGTTTAGATACATGTTCAGAAATAGAAGAAAGTTTAGTATAACTATTATAAGTACTTTTAGTGTCAGCCGTAGCACTTGCACTAAAACCAAAGTTTCCTGCTGATTGTCCTTGTAGTTTATTATACTCTAAGCAGATTTTACCTAACGTAACTAATACGAGTGGACCACTTAGACAGGAGTTTCCAGCATACAGCAAGATTTTTACCGTGAACACAATTTTATCCACGTCTAGACCAACACTATACATGTGGTGTGATCAGACAACGAAACCTAGAACACCTATGGACATCATGGCATATACCATACCAAGATAACCAAAGACGCTCTTATTTGAGCTAGCTGATATTGTAGTACTAATTACTCCAAAACCTGGTATTATTAATATGTAGCGAATATTTTAATTAATTGAACAGCATCAACTTTAAATCAAAGTCTGTTCTCATTAATTTTCAAAAACTTTTATATTCTTGTTAGGACTTTATCTTAAATTGTAGTATTTTATTCATGGTGGTTAATTAAGGACTTTATTTTTATAATTTTTATTAAGCCTTTATGTGTTAAATGTTCTCTATCTTGTATTAATGTATAGACTTTTCTTCATCTTAAATAACTTATGTGTTTTCTAGACTGTAAATTAAATTGATTAAAATAATCTATAACATTTTTAGCAGAACCAAAACTAGTAGAACCATAATAGTAAGTATCTTGAGATCTTCTATATCCAATATTACCACCTAGGTAATTTTTTATTTTCCTTAATAGTATATTATTCTTTTGGTCGATTTGATAATTTAATCTTATTTCTGGCTTGTTTCTCGTAGTACGGTTAATAATCTTAACTTGAAAACTAGCATCTGCATCAGAAAAACCTGCTAATCAGTGATTGTTAAAATCGTTGGTCAAGTTCATAGTAAAATTAATATTTGTATCCTTATATCTAACATGTTTTAATATTTCATCAATTACTTGATTAAATTTAATTTCTGACCTTAATTTACCATTTATTAAGTTAAGCACGTTTAGTATTCCTTCCTTTTTGGACACTATTAAAAGATATGCGTTTTTATCTTTCACTTTTTTAACATTACAATTACCTAATTTTTCTTTTACATAATAAGCAAGAAATGCATCTGGAGAGCTAAATACTATAACTAATTGTTGAGTTTTACTAAAATGACCATCACCATCAATTAAACCTGCTAAATAATGACCTAATTGTCCATTATTAAGAGGCTTCAAGTGTTTAGGAACATGTCTTGATGTATGTTTTACATGTTCTGAATTTACTACAATTCCATTGCGTAGAGTCTCTGAGGTTCCATTCATTGTGTTTGTTCCGCATAATGAAATGTTACCTGCTGATTTACTTTTTTGTTTTAGCTTTTTCACTATGTCGTGTTGCTGCGCTAGCTGCGCACCGATGGAGTATCTAAAACTTTGTAACAAAGTGGTCCCAGCATACAGCAATGTTAAGAGGCCTACAAATTTAACCTCTGGATGCAATTAATTTTTGCTTTTTTATACATTATGACTTGCAATATATTGAAGCATATCATGTATTATAATTTGATGCATAGGATTGTCCAATTCTCATCGGATGACATGAGTTATGTATGTATTATGGCCATAACTTTTAGTGATATGTTTTATCTGTCTCGCGTCTAACTGGGCAGGGGTTCAGTTATTTATATTTAGTGGGGAAAAATGCTCATAACTAAAATCTTTCCCTGGAACTTTGTAATTATCTAGATCAAATCTAAATACACACATCTCAAGTCCTATCTGTCCTATAGCTCATATTCTCTTACCGTCAATTATTAAGCCCTCACATTCGGCGAAGAGTTGGTCTGCCAAAAGATTCTCCCATGTATAAGCCTTATGTTTTTTACCCTCATACACTACATATGGCAGAATATCACCAATATTTCTATTAAACCCTGAGTTACCGTCCTCAATTCAAAGGACAACATGATCAGCTCTACCGTGTTTTACTGTTGGATCTATGTTTCAAATTTCCGCCCCTATAATTCACCCAATATTATAGGGAAAGTAATGAGGCAATATAGCTGTCATTATCAAGTTATAATCAGATTCCGTTAGATCGTCATTATTGTCCTGCTTTGTTCTAATATTAGTAATTAAGTCCTTTATCCTCTTAAGTTCAAAAACTGATCTTCTCATTTTATATAAGATATTTTTTGTTAATTTGTGTATACTATCACTCATATCTGCATAAGAAATGATGCAAAAAAACACAACAATCAGCTAATATATATTAAAATGATTATATCTAATAAAACCTGTGGGATTTGAACCCACGCATTAATGATTAAAAGTCACACATTCTACCAATTAAACTAAGGTCTCTACCTATATTTATATCTTGTGAAAATAGCTTATACTAGCCTCTGGATTCATATATTTTCTTGCAGGCCTGCATGTAGTAATATTTTATATGTCATAACCTAACTAAAGACAGGGTTAACTAAAACGAAAAAGTATACATTATTAATATATTTTGATAATCATATAAAGGAGACTCCACAATATATTAATAATGTGTATGTTATCATACACATTCTACAGTATTTTAAAAATCACTAAATCAATTTTGCGTTTTATAAACCAAAAGATGCAAAGTTACATATAGTAACATAATGCATATTAAAAGCAAATAATTATTATTGGACTATATATTTATCCTCTGTTGTTTCATTTATTATTAAACTTAATTCATGCTTTAGCCAAACAACTTCCAGATAAAGCAGAATGAGCTTTCAGGGCTTTTAATTCATAATAGGTTGATATTATGAATAATCTCTTTCTCTTATTAGAATAAGAGGGGTATATCAAAAGATAATTTTTAAAAAGTTCTATGTCGTCCATTGATTGTATAGATCACTTATAGTAACCGTTTTGACCTTTGTCAAAATATACATTACCACCAAAAATGTCTTTGAAAGCAATAATATCAACTAATAATTTGTTAGTTACAGATATGGTTAATTGAGGTAGGTTATTTTTTATAGAATAGGTAATAGTACCATCTGCATCAAAAAACCCAGAAAACCATCCATTGTTTTTGGTAATTGCCATAGGGTATATAATTCTTATGTTTAGATTAGAACACATATGTTCCAATTGCTTAACTCTTGATGTATGTCTAACTTTACCATTAATTCTATTAATTAACTCTAGCATACCCTTTTTATTATGTAGTCTATATCTAAGAGCCTTTGCTCCAGATCTTACTTTGATAGATCCACCCAATTTTTGTTTAATAATAGCCAATGCATGTTCATCTTGTAATGACATAGTTATTTCACAGCTAGGATATCCTGATTTACTGAGTATAAGAGATCCATCTCCATCAATAAGTCCTGCCAACCATTCATTTCAAGAGTCATCATTATTGGCGAAACCTTGCTTAAAGGATAATGGACTTGTAGTCTCTGAGGTTCCTACTAAGAAATTAAATCTTTTTGTTACCTGCTGATTGTCTTGTTTTGCCTCATGTTTCTTGCAGAGCATTAGAAACAATAAACACGCCATGGATAAAATTTTTACTTTAGAGGGATATAGGTTTAGTACTAACAATGTGACTATTATACCACTTATATATAAAGTATTTACCAATGGATCTTCAGAGTTCCAGCATATAGTCCATTTCAATAAATAAATTATTTTATCTACGGGCCATCGCAGACCAAAAAATCAGAAAAGGTGTTGATACAAGATAGGATCACCACCACCAGCTACTTCAAAAAAAGATGTATTGAAGTTTCTGTCCGTTAATATCATAGTAATACCACCGGCTAGCACAGGTAAAGATAACAGAAGTAATACAGCTGTTATAGCAACAGCTCACCCAAATAGTGCTAACTTATGTAATCTAATACCTGGACATCTCATGTTAAGAATAGTAGATATGAAATTCATAGCCCCTAATAAGCTGCTTATTCCAGATAAATGTAAGGCAAATATAACGAAATCTACACTAGGTCCGCTATGACTTTGTATTCCTGATAGGGGTGGATATAGGGTTCAGCCTGTACCTGCTCCATTCTCTATACCATTAGCAAATAAAAATAAGACTATACTTGGTATTAATAGCCAAAAACTAATATTGTTTAACCTAGGAAATGCCATATCGACTCCCCCTATTAACAATGGCATTAAAAAATTACCAAATCCTCCTATCATAGCTGGCATGACCATAAAAAATATCATAACAAGAGCATGAGCAGTTATTATACTATTATACAATTGATTGTCTGCTATAAATTGAACTCCAGGTGCAGATAGCTCTAATCTAATTAACACAGAAAAAGCTGTACCTATTAAACCTGAAAGTAGAGCAAAAATAAGATATAAAGTTCCAATATCTTTTGCATTTGATGATCAAAATCATCTTTCTGATTTTAATGATATAAGACTACGCCTAGTGATCAGGTAATTTTCTTTATTTTCCGGACCACA